AGTCTAAACTCTAAAAAAATAGGGATATTCGTTTCACGAATCAGCAGTATTTTTTCTGTGCTTCTGTGCGAAGCATACAGAAAAAATTTACTAAAATACTGCATATCCCTACGGGATCAGAAATCAGTACACTTCGTTAGGGATATGAAGCTGCTGGTAGAAAAAAAGTTATTTTTTTTTTTACCGCTCGCTTTGGATATATAAAGTATAAATGTAATTTAGGTGCGCCAGCGTTTCGCTAGCTGCTCCTAAATTATATAAGTATAGAAAGAAATTATTGTAGAATTTAAGCTACATATTAAAGAGATTTATTTATATAAATAGGCTTGCTAGCTGATTGTATATATATGCTGGCCGTATTTCATAGCAAGCTCGCTTTTAATAGGCAACCAGTAATATGAGCAATTCTTTACCTACAAGCCTATAATTATATTAACTCTAAGAGAAATCTAATAATAAACGGAGTGAATTGAAATATCTTATTAACTTCAGGAAAAGAAATCAAAAGAGATTCTATGATTAGCGTGAGCTAAAATAGAGTAGCCTAGAAAGTCAAATGGTGGATAAACTGTTTAAATTTAATGGGGAACCTTCCTCAAAGGCTAAATATAATATGTAAGCGATAGTGGAAAGTACCGTGAGGGAACCAAAACAAAAACAGTGATTTTATAAGCAGTTCGGAAAAATAAAAAAGTTAGAACGTACCTTTTGCATAATGGGTCACCAAGTTAACATTAGATGCGAGATTCTACGTAGTTAAACCGAGCGTTAAAATAACGGTAAGTGTCTAAAGTTAGACCCGAAGCCTGGTGATTTTACCATAATCAGGATTATAAAAGTCCGAACGGAATATTGTAGCATAAATATCCGAAGAATTATGGTAGGTGTAGTGAAAGACAATACTGACCAGGATAGCTGGTTTTCTGCGAAACCTATAACAGTAGGCAATTTAAGTATAATATCTTAGCAGGTACAGAATTTAATCTCAGACAAGACATAAGGCTTAACTTGTTAACAAGTTAAGCCCATGTTTTATTTTGTACAAATTGGGGGATCATGAAGATTTTATCAGTGAGTATGTAGACTCGGAATGGCAAAGATATATCTTAAATCATCAGACATAGAATGATAAGGTTGTATGTCAAAAGGGAAACAGCCCAGAACAAGAGTTAAGGTTCCTAAATTATTAGTTGAGTGAAATTAAGAAGGTTTTTATTAAAGTCGACAAGGAGATAGGCTTAGAAGCAGCCATAATTTTATGACCTCGTAACAGAGCGCTTGTTAAGTTTTAAAAGCATCGAAAATTTATCGGATCTAAACAATATACCGAAACCTTGTCCATATTATTTTATAATTAATAGTCTCAGCAAGCTCGGACTATACAATTATAATTAAATGGGGTAGCAGAACGTTGAGCTAAATTAAGATTTTTATTTTTTAAATGAAATTATAATAATTTAACTCAAGTGATAATGGTGACATGAGTAACTAAAAGAAAATTTTCCGCCTAAAGCTTATGGATGTAATTAAGTAACGGCCTCTAAGTTTATGGAATCAAAAGATTAAAACGATGAGACAATCTTTCATACTAAGGACGACATTTTAAGTGCAAAATGTACTGGAAAAATAGTAATAAGTTTAAGCTATGGCTAGAACTAGCTATAGCTGTAAATGGAAAGTAACCGTACCTAGAATCTGAAACAAGTAAGCTAGTAGAGAATACGAAGGCGTAAATGAGCTAACAATCATAAAGGAACTCGGCAAATTGACTACCGTAACTTCGGGATAAGGAGAGCTCATTATTCTTGATTAATATCAGGTAAAGAGGAAGAAGCATGAAATAGTGTTGTACGACTGTTTAATTAAAACACAGCACTTTGCTGAAAGATTAAAAATCTAAGTATAGAGTGTGATGTCTGCCCGGTGCCGGCTGGTTAACAGATATAATTAAATATACTAATATTTGATGTAGACGGAAACCCCGGTTAAAGGCGGCCTTAACGTGAGGGTCCTAAGGTAGCGAAATGCCTTGGCCGTTAAATGCGGTCTTGCATGAATGATGTAACGATACAACAGCTGTCTCTATGATTGACTCAGTGAAATTGGAATAGCTGTGCAGATACAGTTTACCTCTAGTTAGACGAGAAGACCCTATGCAGCTTTACTGTCACTAATTATAGAGTATGATAAACAATTTTCAGTTTATAAGGTAATTGACGGCCGGCTTGCTTAGCAAGCTGGCTCTATGACAATGAGAATCCTTTATTTTTTTTTCATATGAATGAATTGGTTTAGGACGAGCTTAAGCTCGTAGTAAATCAACCTAATTCAGCTTATTTTCCTTTCTGCTGTAAGCGCATAATGATAGATTATACTTAAATTTGGATTTATGCCTGCAGAAATAGATAAGTACCCTTGGTTAAGGAACTATCGCTAGGGGACAGTTTATGTGGGGCACAGACCCTGTAAAGAGTAAACAGGAGTGTCTAATAATTTATAATTATTTTGTTTGCGATTTAAGGTAGTAGAACTATTTTTAATCATATAAAATTATTTATATGTACATTCGTTGTATATATATTTAAAAAAAGGTAGGATTTTCACTATATAGAAATTAGAGATAATAAAAATATTAAGTAGTAGCTGCTGAGTCCTAATCCCGCCGAAGGGGGGATATGGACTACTATGTATTTCATAGCAAGCTCGCACTAATATTTTTTAACTATTAAGACTGGCTATCTAGCTATGCTCTAATAGTTATGTTTTAATTATCTAAAAAGCTCAACGGCTAAATCTTGCCTTACTGTTTGATTATCAACAAATCTTACAGTTGCGTAAGCAGGGCATAGGATCACAAGATGCAACAAGGAAAGATCTTGGATTATTGGAAAAGCTACGCTAGGGATGTTTGTCCTTTAATATTTTATTTCACTGTGGTATGGGTCATAGTCCTACGGACTCAGCTTTTTTTTAAAAAAAAAAATACGAGCTTGCTATGAAGAGCGGACTTCGTTCTAGCGAAGCTAGCCCCCTATTCCCTATTTCCTGACCCCCTACGGGGGTAGGGAATTAGAGAATCAGGAATCAGCCAGCATATTTTTTCGGAGAAAAAATCCTGATCCCGTAGGGATATCGCTGAGACTTCGTCTACCCGTGCTATATTGAGAAGTAAAAATAATTAATAATATATTGGGTTAATTTCAAAAATTACTTACGCGTTGCTTTACGAGACTCCGTCTATAAAGCTCGCTATGTAAATTTGAAGCGAAATTTATCTTAGCATAAATTATAAGATAAAGACGTTCAACGACTATAAGGTGAGTTATATGCACAGTTTGCGAGGAAGAGCCAGCTAGCCGATATATAAAGCTAGTTGCTTTTACTTGCAGGCTAAACAATAATCCTTTTTTACACCCAACATTATTATTATATATATATATATAAAAAAAAATAAAAGAAAGAATAAATATTTAGAAAAATGAATAAAGACGGTAACGTAGTATTCCCGGCTACGCCGGGAATCGTTAACTTTCAAGCCGCCTCTTCTAAAGGTGGGCAAGGCAAAGTTAGCTCGAAAATTTATAATAATAATTTAAAACAATCTAAAACAATACTTTTAAAGAAAAAAATAGGTGATATAGGAATAACCAAATATTTACCTTCATTTTCTAAAGAATGAAAGAATACTATCTATTCTTATAATAAAAATACATTAAAGAATATACCAGTTAATGATTTAAATATAAACAAAATAATAAAAGGTTACTTTAATTTATATTTTAAAGATCATAAATATACAGGATCTAAATTTATATTATTAAAAAGAAGACGTAATTTATTAAGAAGAATACACGTAAGTAATGCTGAAATTAAACATACTAATAATAAAGCAATAATTACTCTGTATACTCTAAATAGAGAAAAAAATGTATTAAAAAAAAAATATTTAAAAATAAATAAAAAAATAAGTAAAAAATTAATAGCCAAACGTTATTTTTTATTATATAAAGAAAATATAGAAAAAATTTATAAAATCTTAGGTGAATATAAAGATCAATATATATTTATTAGTGATATAATAAGAAAAACCAAATTTATAAAATATAAACTAGAATATTTAAATAAATTTATAAAATTAAAAGATCTTTATTTAAAAAAAGTTTGAGGTGTTATTCTTAACCAATATGCGAGAAAATATCTAAAATACTTAAGAAAATATGACTTATTATATTCTCTTAATCAATATAAATTCAACAGATTGGTGTTTTTACCTAAATTAAGTAATATATTAAATAAAATTCTAGGAAAAAAAATAGAATATAATATAATTAATTTAAAATCTGTCGCATATCATACAGATCTTTTTACTAATGCATTAGCATTAAAATTAAGAAAAAGAAGAATAAATTATATAAATTCTATGTTTAGTATTTTAAATAGAGCATATTTACCTAATATTAATACGATTAAAGAAAGATCTATAATAAAAGGTGATCAAAAAATGGATCTATTTCAAAGTAAATTTAAAGATTTAAAAATAATATCTAATATAGTATTCCCAGCTATGCCGGAAGGCATCGCTGGAAGCTTGGCGCCAACCTCCTCTCTATCTAAACTGTTAGATGGTACATACCCTTCAGATATAAATAATGGAATAATGCATAGCAGCGATGCTAATAAAGAAAATATCCATAATACTATTTATAATTCTATTGGATATAAAAATATGGCAGGTATAAGATTAGAAGTTAAAGGTAGATTAACTAAACGTTACAGAGCGGATAGATCTATCTATTCATTAAAATGAAAAGGAGGATTAAAAAATGTAGATTCTTCTTTTAGAGGTTTAAGTTCAGTTTTATTTAGAGGTAATTCTAAATCAAATGTAACTTATTCAATAGCTAAATCAAAACGTCGTATTGGAGCCTTTGCAGTAAAAGGTTGAATAGGTGGAAAATAAAGAAAGGCGCAAGAGGCTTCTGATGAGTAGTCCAGAAGAATGCCCCCCACTTCGTTGGGATTAGTAGCCTTCTGAGTCCGAAGGACTACTCATCAGAAGGCTACTAATCCCGAGACTTCGTCTGTATTTCATATCCCTTACGGGATCAGAAATTAGACGAAGTGGGTCCGCCTGGGATATGGACTACTACTAAAATATATATATATAATAATAATGAAGACATAGTCTGAACCGTTTTGAAAAAAATGGAAATATAAGTGCTATAGCTATCCTTCGGTATTTCGTATACCGGAGGTATTGCTTGTACAGCAATAAAAAAATAAGGGGGGGACTTCGTTCCCACCTTCATAGGACGCTTTTATGATAACACATAGAACAGGCTAATTTGCGCAAGAGTGTACAAAATGAGTGCGCGGTTTGGCACCTCGATGTCGGCTTAACTTATCCTCATGGATGCAGGAACTATGTAGGGTGCGACTGTTCGTCGATTAAAAAGTTACATGAGCTGGGTTAAATACGTCGTGAGACAGTATGGTTTCTATCTTCTAGGGGGAATTAGAATATAATAAGAACTAACTTTTGTACGAAAGGAACAAGAAGAATTTAATTTGTAAAAGGGTTAAATAATAGTTACTAACCTATGGTTTACCTGTTGTCTATGTGCCCAAATATTAAAATATAGGATAAAAATTCTATATATCTGTATAGCTTTAGCTATACATAGGGATGTTTCTTTCACTAAGATAAATATATAGCATAGGCACGGCAGGAAAGCTAAGTTGGTTAAGGATAAGTGCTGAAAGCATATAGGCACGAAGCTTATCTTAAGATATTTCTTAAATATACGTAAAATATTATTACGAAGGATTAATATAGGCTTTATCCGTACGAATCTGGAGATTTTTAAGAATAAAGTACTAATTTTATAAATAACTATTTATACATATATCGCATGTACAATGCATGCCTATTTCTGCTCAGCAGAAATTAGCCAACCATACCTGGATATACTTTGCTATCGGGTGGTTTGGCTTTTTAAATTTTAGCAAATTGTAGCTAGAGCCTGATTAGCATAAAAGTAATGCAATTGTTTTGTAATCAATAGAAGTAAGTGCGATACTTGCATTGGGCTGACGAATAGTAAGGCGCCAGGGATAAAAAAAAATAAGGCGTATCCCCCAGGCGGACCCCCCACTCCGTGGTCGACGGAGTGGTGTGGCGTGCCTCACACTTCGTTAGGAGAAGTCTCTCCCTAACGAAGTGTACACGTATTCCCGGAGGGAATTAGGGAATTAGGGAGGCATTCTTCTGGGAATAGAGCTTGCTAGTACGCAGTACTACTCCTCTCATTATAGAGTTGCGTCTTATTGCCTAGCGAAGCTACTATTCTTCGAATCAGGCAAAGCTTACTGCTTTAGCAAGCTAGGATTAGTCGTCAAGTGGTAATATCACTTTAGACTTATTAGTGATGAATATTTTAAATACTCTAATTTGACAAGTCTAGAAAGAGTCACTACTAGAGGTAGGGCGCCCATAAACCAGACTTCGTGCGATCCATATCCCTTTGGGTAGACTTCTGTCGCTAGCGCGATTTTTTTCTGTAGAAAAAAATAATCAGCAGGCTAAGGAGAGCTTGCTGTATTTTCGTCGCGGAAGAATCTTCCTCCTTCGGAGAGTACACTTCGTTAGGGGACTACAGCAAGCTCTATATTAAACTTAATAGTCTTAGCTGGCTTATGCGATAGCAAGTTAATACGCAGGCTAGTAAACTACAAAAAAAAAGAGCTATTTTAGTAATCTTAGTGGTAAATAAGGCAGAGATGGGAGACTGCAATATTATACCTTAGTAGGGTGCAAATATCTCAGCTCGAGCTTCCACACCAAGATGAAGCTAAACCGATAGTGGTTATGGTTGGGTGCGGCCAATACATCCAGGTGCAACTCCTGTGGCTTCTCCCGTAAAGAGGATTCTGCCTCATTTTTTTAAGGCGCAAGCTTAAGCTTGCTGTAGACGAAGTCTCCCCTATTTCTTCGAAATTAGTCCTTCGGAGGGAGGGATATTAAAAGGACTAGTAGTCAAGCGGTTACGACATAGCTCTTTCAATGCTACCATCGTAGGTTCGAATCCTATCTAGTCTAAAGCGGATTGGTGTAATAGTAACACATTTGGCTCATGTCCAGAGGTTAGAGGTGCAAGTCCTTTGTCCGCGTAGGGCTATAACTTAATAGGTAAAGTGTACTGCTCATAACAGTAATTATAAGTGTTCAAGTCACTTTAGCCCTAAATCTGAGTGCTGGAATCGGTCCAAATATAACTAAAGACTCACTCCAGAAGAATGCCCCCCACTTCGTTGGGCAGACTTCTGTCGCTAGCGCGATTTTTTTTCTGTAGAAAAAAATAATCAGCAGGCTAAGGAGAGAGATAATTTATTTGGAGAGGCGAAGCCTATCCAGCTCTCTCTAATATAAAAAACCCTAACACTAGATAGAGATTTGCACCGTAGTCTTAAGACAAGGCTATCCAGAAGAATGCCCCCCACTTCGTTGGGTAGACTTCTGTCGCTAGCGCGATTTTTTTCTGTAGAAAAAAATAATCAGCAGGCTAAGGAGAGCTTGCTGTATTTTCGTCGCGGAAGAATCTTCCTCCTTCGGAGAGTACGCTCCGCTAGCGAAGGCTAGTAAAGTGTATCTCAATGAGCTATATTCATTGGTGATAGACAGTTAAGAAAGACTATAGTTGTAGGAAGTAAGCAATTATAAGTTAATGGTAAACTATTCGTTTACCAAACGAATTTTGTCAGTTCGACTCTGGCTAATTGTAAAAAAAAATCCGAATGGTGAAATTGGTAAACACAACAAACTTAAAATTTGTAGGCAGAGTGCCTTGAAGGTTCAAGTCCTTTTTCGGATATTAAAGAGCTTGCTGAGTCCCTAATCCCGGAGGGATATGGACCCACCACTCCGTCGACGACGGAGTGGTGTGGCGTGCCTCACACTTCGTTAGGAGAAGTCTACCCCTAACGAAGTGTACTCGTCGAGAAGAATGCCCCCCACTTCGTTGGGATTAGGACTCAGCAAGCTCGAGCTTGCTGTAGACGAAGTCTCTCCCCTTCGGCGGAGAAGTCTACCCCCCCACTTCTAATTTCTGATCCCGCCGAAGGGGGGATATGAAATACTAATTTCTGATCCCGTAAGGGATATGAAATACATATCTCTTCGAAATTAGAAGTCTCGGGTACGCAGGCTAGTCCTGCGGAGAGACTTCGTCTACGCCGACTACGAGTTTAAGTATAACACCTTGAAAACTGCGGGTTCTCTATACGGCTTTAAACATAACCCTCAGACTATAGAACTTATACGTGCAGCTAAATTAGATAAACCTCTACCCGAAGAGGCTAAAATAAAACTGGGAGCTAATTCTCAACCTTCAGGTGGTCTATTAGTAGATAATGATAATGTTGAAACCAATGAAGTTGTGTATTTTACTTCTATAAGAAGAGCCGCAGCTTTTATTAATATGCACCCTTCTTACCTAGCTAAATGTATAGCTAAAGAAGGTTTTATAGAGGTAGTAATATTCGTTTCACTATTCCCTACCCCTACGGGGGGCATTCATACACTTCGTTAGGGAGAGACTTCGTCTACGCAAGCTCCAGCAAGCTCTATACCCGGCTACGCCGGGAATAGAGCTTGCTAGTACGCAGTACTACTCCTCGTGGAAGAATAAACTCAGAAAACTTAAGCTTTTCTGAGTTATACTCGTGTGTTCAAACCACTCCTCAGTGCGCAAGCTCTATTTGAACGGTTATAGGTTAATGGTAGACTTGTCGATTTCCACTCGATTTGTGTCAGTTCGAATCTGACTAACCGTATTCTATAGGATTTAGTATAGTATAGTAGGATTTATAATTATACATACTATAATAATGCTATTGTATTCCACATAGCATCTACACTTCTTTTCAGTAACAGATAAGCTAGAGAAGGTATATATATACTGAGTATATAAAGCAAGCGATAAAAAAAAAAATTAAAGAGGAGGAGTACGCTCCGCTACACAGAAAAAAAAAATCGCGCTAGCGACCCCTTACTCATAGCAAGCTCTTTTTTTTCTTCAGAGCTTAGCTAGTATAAATAAGCGGGCGACTCAAACTTATTGTAAGCTTAGCCATCTAGCTTGTGCTGGATTAGCAAGTGGGCTATATCTTATAGAAAGAATTAAGAATATGAAGTTTCATGTGATGAAGAATGCGATAGTTAGAGCTATGTACGCTAATTTAGCGTGGGCGCACTCTTTGCTAGGGAACAAAGTTCCCTAGCAAAGTATAAAGATAAAAAATAAAGAGGAGTCTTTGCTAGGAACAATCTCATCCCCCTATTCCCCTAGGGGGAGAGACTTCGTCTCTCGCAAGCACGCTGATTCTTTTTATCCTAGCTACGACTAGATAAGCGACTTTAGTTTAGTACCTTAAGGAAGTACTGAAGGTAAGTAGGCTGTGTGCATAGCTCTAACTACCAAGTTCTAAAGAGCATAAAATGCTAATGTATATTATATGCGATTCGCGATTCCCTATTCCCAGAAGAATGCCTCCCTAATTCCCTAATTCCCTAATTCCCTCCGGGAATACGGGAATATGGGAATATGAGTACACTTCGTTAGGGAATAGGAGTACACTTCGTTAGGGAGTATTTCTCCGGAGGGAGCAAGCTCTTATATATTTAGCCTGTAATTATAGCGCGGTTTAATATTCTTAAGGTGATATGGGGAGTAGACCTCGTATCTCCACCTCCGGCTCCCCACCATATTGGTGGGAGCGGGAGTCTTAGTAAGTCGTAGGCTATTATTATTAACTTAACTAAATGCGACTACTAGTTTTATAAATAACAATACCTTAAAAATGAAAAAAAATATTAATCTTCTTTTAGTCCGTCTTTTCGTTAGATTCCCTTGATCTCTGCATTCTGATCCCAGCGTAGGGGGTAGACTTCGTCTCAGCAGAGATCTTCAACAATATATAAATCTTCGTACTTTTATAAATCGTCAGAAAATCAACAGGCTATCTAAAAATTCTATAGAACTTATTTCACGATATATCTTTAATATAAAATTATATCAATTTTTAGCTGTAGTTTTTATTCATGTAGCCGTTACATCTATTCAAATAGATTTGAATTTATTCTTAGAAGTGTTAAATAATCTTCCCGAAAATTTGGGATCATCCGTAGGCGTCCCAGAGCTAGCTAAAAACATTAAATTAGATAGTAATATAAATTATATCTTATGTTATAGTCATAGATCTTTATTTGGATTTAGGACTTATATATTAATGGTTTTAATATTATTTATAATATTTCCCATACTTTTTATAATGCAAAATTATATTTTTATAATTTTAAGTATATTAAGTGTAATATTAGTTAAAGCTTTAGCTCTAAATTTTTATCAAAAACATTTTCAGTTTTTTTATAGTGGCTTGCCCAGTCATAAAAAAGTAGATTTTAGAGAAAAATTAGTGCACTTTATTACACTGATAATAAATAATATAGGGAAAATTATAAAGCATTTATTTAAAATGTGAATAATATCTATTATAATAATATATATTTTTAGATATTTGCTAGCTACTATGTTATTAAATATAGATGATAATAATAGTTTTATAATAACAATATTAATACTTACTCTTCCTTTACCTATGTTTTTTTATTTGCTAAATTTTATAGTGAAATATCTGAAGAAAGAATCTATAGAGGATAAAGATTATTATTTGTATAATGATTACGTAGTAAAAAGAGTAAATCTATATAGAATAACATGTACTATAATTGTAAACTACTTAATTCAAAACTATTATAGTACAATAATTATATCTATAATAATAAAAGGGTTTATTGTTATAATTATAACATTATTCACAATTTGTATAATATACGGTATCTTGCGAATAAATAAGCCAGGATGGCGTGCCTCACACTTCGTTAGTAGACAAAGTACAATATCGTGCAGTAGGGTTGACCCTCTCTCCGATGGCGATTCTAGAGTCCGAGCTTCCCTAACGAAGTGTATCCCTCCGGGAGAGAGGGTCGGAATAAATAAGCATGAGCCTATACCACTTAAGAGCGCATTGGATCTAGCGGGGTCAGCCAGCTATATAGCGGCATTTATATCACTAACTCCATTTTTACAGGAAGCATGTAATTCAGGTTTCAGTAAGTTTTATTTTAATGAAGGTAACCAAAGATATTACGAGTGGAAAGGCATACCTTTCCGTATGCCAGGTGTAGTAAAGTGTGGACCTGAACCAACCATCAATATCATGCAGGTGCGAAAAACAGAAATAGCCCTGGCGAAAGCGGCTGAAGAAGCTCGAAACCTACATAAAGTACCCGATACGGACGTGGGTATATATTATCGAAATCTAGATGCAGCCATAGAGAAAGAGGCTGCTCAAAACCTAAATAAAGAAGCCGTGGCGAAAGAGGGTGGGGCTTCTTTATCTAGATATTATCGAAATATAGATGAAACCATAAAGAAAAAGGCTGATTATGTACCTGTTACTGAATCTGTTCGACAAGGGCTAATAAAAGAATATAAAGATAAATTAAATAATTCTCCTATCGTAAATATTACGTGAAAACTTAAATATAATGAAGGTATTCAAAGATCGCAAGCTAATTTCACAGTAAAACCAATAAATTATTTTTATAATACTAAATTTTATGGGGCGGTTTCTTTGGTTTTAAAAGGGAGATTATTAATAGTTAATATAATTAGACATGACTTGCCTGGTTGTGTCTTTATGCCTACTTATTATTTACAAAATGCAAATGTTACGGATAGTTCAGCCAAAATTAGGGATATTACAACAACATTAGAATCTAAATATGGTATAATGTTACCCCAGATAGGGATAGATAAGGTGGAGAATAGAATTAATGGTTTAATAATATTTACTCAAGCCGAATCTATAGATAATACAAGTTTATTTAGAGTATGAAGGCCTTCATCGTATTATATGGAACCCGAACTAAAAACTGTAAAGAATTATTACCAAGAAAAAAGTCAAAATAATCTTAGAATTAGAGAATTTGATACTACTGATAGTATTAAATTCTCTAAAGACTTAAAGAAGGTAGTAGGAGTACAAGGGGAAGCTATAAAAATAGCTAATAATGAAAATTTTGTAATACATGAGGACAGATTGGCAGCCCGGAAGTTAGCTTTTTTTGAAAATACCTTAGACAACGAATATAGAAAATTAGTGGAATTTTATTTAACTAAAGGTCAAAAAGCTAACCCTAAGGATTTCATGATTTGAGAAGAAGATAGTTCAGATAAATCTAGACTTAAATTTAAAGACTTAATGTATAAAGCCCGGTCTGAAACAAAATCTGCTATTCAAAAAGATGAATATCTACTAGCTCGTCCTAAAGGAAAAGAATGGGATTTAGTAAAATTCGCAGAAAGGCGAATGTCTAGAAATGACAGTAATAATGAATATATGGATAATGATTGCTATTATTTCAAAACTCGTCGTGATTATCCTATAAACCGTTTATTAATAACTAGAAACCAAAGTCATATGACTTATTTTAGTATGTATAAAGAGGGAGTTGCGGAAGGTTATAAAATCAGAAGGCAAATGCTGGGTGAATTAGATGCTAGCATAAATTTACCATTAGAAAAATCTAGAGCAGAGTTAATAAAAAAAATCGCTAGTAAATTGACTAGAAGTGAATTTACTAAATTTCAGAATATTTATGGTGTTTCTATTAATAGACTTACATTTGAATTTTTTCAGTTAAAACCCACTGATAGTAAATATTTTGGAATAAACACTACAAGTACAACATTTGCTCCAATACTAGACAGAAATACAGATTACGAACTTTATAGCATTATAGACGTTAAAAATGATAGTGTAAAATTACCTTTTGTTTTTAAACAAGGAGGTATGTCTAATATGACTATGCCTACACATGACTATAATATGTTAGATAATAGGGATGAGGTATCTATTCGTAGATGTATGGATTTTATCTATACAAATTCAGATGGAAACTTAACTTATCAATCAGATAAGGATAATTTTAGTGTTCTAGCTGGGGTCGATAAAAATTATCCGTATCAATCAGATATGGATAATTTTAGTGTTGTTAAAAAGAAAAGTGTAGGTTTTACTAAAAAAGCTGTAGACTATAAAAATAAAAACCCTAAGTCAGTTAAATATACCTTAGATGGGTTTAATAATAGATTTTTCCGTGGAAAAAGTATATCTATAGAGTTGCCCTTTGAGAGTATAAAACTCTTGGATATTATACCACATGAATATCACCAAATATCTCTGGGAGGGAAAAGAGTTAATTTTGATTATGAAGGTGAGCAAAGAGTCAAATCTTCTATACCTAATACTCTAGTTATGAAAAAAACTAGAAAACTTAACCTTGAGTTTACTCTACTAAAACAGGTTTATACTACTAAAGGAAGTAATAGTAAAATTACATTAAGGTTTACTCCAACTTGACCACCAGATCCTTCACCAAATGGGGATATAGAAATCCCTAATCTAATATTGCAAGTTGCTAACTTGAATAATGATAGTACAGATCTAAATCCACGTACTCTTGAAGCGCATTATGTTGAATACGACCTCCCCTCCAGAAGGCCAACCCCTAGTACTAATCTACCAAATGAAACACCTCTTCATCCCTCAGGGTCAAATGAAGAGGAAGAGGATATCTATGGTTATAGCGGAGATGAGGATAATAATGCTCAAAATAATCGTGAAGTAGCTTCTGCTGTGCAAGCGAGTGAGCAACCACCAACAGTAGAATCCCCTATGGAGCTACCTTTTGAAGACAGCTTTGCGGATGCGCCTTATCCATATGAGGCTGAAAGTCCAAAGGATAATGATAACAATAGTGGTTCACGCAAAGGTCGTACAGCAGTGGCTTCGGGTGACCAAGTGGTGGAGGGGGAAGAGATTGCTCTAATATCCGCAGATGATATGACCAGTGAAGGGGATTTGGCTTTTTCACCGCAATTTTTTATACCAGAGTCAACTCCAGATAGTATTTCTAGCGACAACTCTAGTCCTATTAATACGCAAGCTAACCAGGGAATGGGTGAGATCTTAGAGTCAAATCTTGTTAACCGCGATGAGCCAATGCAAGTAGATGGAGATTTGTATCGTGAAGTTATGAATAATGTGGTAGGGGAAGCCACAATGGAAACTATAAATCCTATCTTACTTCTTCCTGATCTACCAACTAGTAATCCTGAACCGGTGTCTACTGAAGATAGTCCACTGTCTACTGAAGTTAGTCCACTATCTATGATGTCAGACAGTGAATTCTTCGAGCTAGAACGTCAAATCGCGAGTCTAAAGCCTTCTTACTTAGAAGCGGATCCTGGTGAGGTAGACGGTTCTGGCCAAGATGCGGCTGACCCAGAGGCTATTATAATATCTTCAGATGATAGTTCTAGTGATTCAGGTGATTATGGTAATAATTATAGTGAGGCAAGTCCGATTACGAGCTTACCCGGGAATAGGGCTGGCCAAATGGCTGACCCAGAGGCTATTATAAGATCTTCAGATGATAGTTCTAGTGAGGGGGTACCAACGCCACCTAAGGAAACAGATTTTATAGCTAGACCGCTTAATACTCCTGTAGCGGAAGTTATTCACGATAGAACTGGAACTAGGTTATTGACTGTTGATATTCATACTATGTTAACGGTAATCGGCCCACCAAATGCACCAGAACCTCGTTTATGGAGTGTGGGAAATGCAAATTATTATCTCTCGATGGCTCCTGATTTTTTTTACGAGCATTATCCTAGGGGTACGGAGGTAATGCCTCCTAATAATTATCCGTCCCAACAAATTAATGTTTATATACCTCCGCCTAAGGATAAACTACGATGCGAATCAGATGGGCGTATTGGGGAAATTTGCATATGTCGTGCAGAATTCGCTACTGTAGTACCATTAGTAAATTACCCTAGGTCGAGTTATATAGAAGGAGCGCTATTCATGAAATCAGTTTTATCCTCAGAACCATTAGGAGATAAGGATTTGAGTGATGGTTTTAATTTGAGTGATCGTTTTAATTTTTCTTCGAATAGTTATACTAATGCTTATTTTGCACCAGAGCCAACTCCAGATACAGATAGTATATCTAGCGATAACTCTAGTCCTATAAATATGCAAGCTAACCAGGAGGAGGCTGGTAAGCCGGAGGTTACTCTAATATCTGCAGATGATATGATCAGTGAAGGAGATTTGACTTTTTCACCGCAATTTTTTATACCAGAGTCAACTCCAGATAGTATTTCTAGCGACAACTCTAGTCCTATTAATACGCAAGCTAACCAGGGAATGGGTGAGATCTTAGAGTCAAATCTTGTTAACCGTGATGAGCCAATGCAAGTAGATGGAGATTTGTATCGTGAAGTTATGAATAATGTGGTAGGGGAAGCCACAATGGAAACTATAAATCCTATCCTACTTCTTCCTGACCTACCAACTAGTAATCCTGAACCGGTGTCTACTGAAGATAGTCCACTGTCTACTGAAGATAGTCCACTGTCTATGATGTCAGACAGTGAATTCTTCGAGCTAGAACGGGAAATATCTAAGCTAGGAAAGTCTATAGGAAGAGACAAGAAAGGACAAAGTAGTTATAAGTAGGGGCGCAAGCTCTTACTGGTAGATAGCTATAGGTATTATATAAGCTATCTACCGTAGGGGACATAATTTATTTGGTAGAATGCTGACCTTGCATGTTAGAAGGCTCGGTTCGAATCCGAGTGTCTCCATATAAGCTTGTGAAGCTCAATTGGTTGAGCAGAACGTTTAAGTTGTAAGATATAATATTTAAACTTCGCTATTAGTAGAGAATTGGAGGTCTCGACTAATTCCGGCTCAATATCCCTCCGGGATTAGGGATCAGCAAGCTCTAGCTTGCTAATTTCGAAGAAATAACAAATGGTTAATAGCTACGAGTATTCCCGATTCCCTAACGAAGTGTACCCATCCTTCGGAGGTATACACTTCGTTAGGGATACACTTCGTTAGGGATACACTTCGTTAGGGAGAGCTCGCCCTAATAAAAAAGCACATGTAACTCAATCGGTAGAGTGAAATATTGAAGCTATTTTTGTTGTAAGTTCAAGTCTTACCGTGTGCATATAAAAGTGTAGCTTTAGCTTGCTAATTCTTATAGTAGGCGGAGGCTCTAGCTTCGCATGCGCCTTACTCGAACGAGAAAAAAAAATAAAGGAAGAGGCGGAGCCTATTCGTTACCGCCTTATTTTAGAGCTTGCTGATTCGTGAAACGAATATTACTATCCATATCCCTCCGGGATATGGATATGCTTGCCCGATTCGTACCACGAATACCGAAGGGATACACTTCGTTAGTGCTAATCCATATCCCTCCGGGAGAGATTTCGTCTAGGCAAGCTCGATACTTCGTCTACCTGAGGGAATATGGATATGCACTACTCTTATTTTTTTTTTACTTCTCGTGCCATAAGGGACTTTAGTATAATGGTGAATGCATATGACTTTTAATCATTAAAATGTAGGTTCGAATCCTGCAAGTCCTATATTTCTAGCTAGCGAGGATAAGGTACACTTCGTTAGGGAGGGAAAAAAATACAGGCGGTAATGAAGTCCCCTCTTATATTTTCGTCGCGGAAGAATCTTCCGCGAAAATCCGCAAGCGACCCCTCCCAGCCTACGCCTACTCGTATAGCAGTAGACTTCGTCTCTCCGCAGGAGCAAGCTCCCCCTAACGAAGTGTGAGGCACGCCACCCATCCTTCGGAGAGAGAGCTTGCCCTAGATGAAGTCTCGAGCTTGCGTAGTCCTTACACTTCGTTAGGAGTACGCTCCGCTAAAAAAAGAAATAAATTTATTTTTTTTTTTTTTACTCCGGTAGTCCCCTAACGAAGTGTACTCGTCAAGAAGAATGCCCCCACTTCGTTGGGATTAGGAGAAGTCTCGAGCTAGCTGAGTCCTAATCCCGACGGGGATATGGATTACACAATTAAAAGCAGGCATGTCGGAATGGAAGACGAAGTCGTTTTAGGTGCGACGGGTATTATTACCATAGAGGTTCAAGTCCTCTTGCCTGTACATTAATAATTATTTAGCCTACTCCCTAGTTTAATTACGAGCTTTAGCTTGCTGAGTCCGAAGGACTATAGCGATAAAAAAAAAAAAGCAAAGTTCGAGGCTTCGCCTATCCGATATTCGTGGAACGAATCGCGCAATATTTTTTTTCTTCGAGCTTACTAGTACTAATCCGGCTCCGCCGGATATGTACTATAAAAAAAAAAATCCCGCAAGCTCTGGTGGCGTGCCTCACACTTCGTTAGGAAGAGCTCGCTGATGAGGCGAAGCCTACTCCGGACTATTGAATAGGGGAGGGGCTATCTTGCCTCCTATATCTATATCCTGTCGATTAATGGGTAGATCATAAATTTTTGGTATTTACAGTCGGTGTTCGAATCACCGCAGGATAATTTTATCTTAATATTAGTAGCGAAGCGCGAAGCGCGAAGCGCGAAGCATATCCTTCGAATTTTTTTTTATCTAATCCCAACGAAGTGGGGATATTCGACGAGCCCCCTAACGAAGTGTGAGGGACGCCACCCATCCTTCGGAGGGAGAGTAGGCTGATTCCTTAGCTCGCGGATTTTTTCCTGTATTTCATATCCCTTACGGGATCAGAAATTAGTGGCTGGCTGGCGTGCCTCTTCGAAGAAATATGCCCTGATCCCGTAGGGATAAGCACAGAAAAAAAATATCCCAGAGGGGGCATTGTTCTGGAATAGGGGGAGCTTGCGTAGTGCTTACACTTCGTTAGGAGTACGCTCCGCTAAAAAAAGAAATAAATTTATTTTTTTTTACTCCGGGAGTATTTCATAGCAAGCTCCTGCTAACTAAAGCAACTAAAGCTAGATTTATTAAGGTAGACATAACTCAATCGGTAGAGTGGTTATTTGTGGTGTAACTTGTTCTCGGTTCGATCCCGAGTGTTTACCCTAGGAGCTGTCTCTATCCATATAGCCAGCATATATAAGCTAAAGCTAGAATTAGTGCGCTAGCTTGCCCTCTTTGTTCATGGGAACGAAATTCCTTCTATAGTAGGCTAAAGCTTTAGCTTGCGAGAGTAAGAAAGTTCGAGGCTTCGCCTATCCGACCCCCTGAATCAGTAGCCTTCGCCTAGCCTTCGCCTAGCCTTCGCCTAGCCTTCGCTAGCGGAGCGTACTCTCCAGAAGAATGCCACCAAAGGGGGGCATTCTTCTAGGAGGAAGATTCTTCCATATTTCTTCGAAATTAGTATGCTCCGCTAGAAAATACAGCAATAAAAAAAAAAAAAATAAATAACTTTATAGAGCTTGCTGAGTCCGAAGGACTACGTCCTTCGGAGAAAAAAAAAAGAAATAAATTTCGAATAAATATGGAGAAGTCTATGTATTTATTAGGCGGAGGTTACTGCTCTCGTTCCCTCTTCGAACCATAACCTCCTCTTACTCGCAAGCTCGTAGTAATATGCTATTAAGCAAGCCTAAGTAGTTTAAATGGTTAAAACTCTAATTTCATACGTTAGTAATGAGAATTCGATTTTCTCCTAAGGCTCGCCGTGAGGCCATGGTTAAGTCTAATTAACTAGCAAAACACTAAAAAAAAAAATGATTATATTATCAATAATACTAGTTTTACTTTCAAACGCCGTCAATATAAGACGAGATATATCGATACTATTTAATAGGATAGCGATATTAATATTAATTTATTGTATTTTACATGATATCTCTTCTTTAGCTGTTGTAACTAAAGGAGTCGGTTTACATGGTGGTTTATTACTTATGACAAATATCACACAAATATTCCATATTTTTATCTTTTTAGTTAGTATATTAATATTACAATTAACTAGTTTTTACCCTAGAAAAGTATGAGTGTCAGAATATTCTTCTTTAAAAGATTTATTGTTATATAAATTTATTTATTATAACACAAAAATAATAAATAAAATGGGAGAACATTTTAAAATTATTGAATATCCTAAACAACAACAACCTGGGAAGTTGTTTCAATTATTAAGGGATAAACTGTCAAATTCCGGGGAAGCCCTAAAGCTTTTGATACCAAATCTGGTTGAATTATACCGTGGTGGATGAACTAATTACTCATGTATGGTAACAAGTCAAAAGATTCTTGAAAAAGGAATGGGTAATCGCGGATCTAAGTCAACAGTATTTGTGCGCAAGCTATATACTGTTGTAAAAGAGCAACGAGTAGACGGCAGTTGTAATGGGTTAGTAATTAATCCATTGTTAAGGTGTACTCTAAGAGGATTCGAAAGAATATCCTGATATGGAATCCCATCTAATCAAATTCTAATCAAACGCTATTATACAACTAATGATTCAAATACTAATATTGAATCAGAAATATCTACTATTAATAAAGAGAGTTTTAAATTAAATCCTTGATTTATAACAGGATTTACAGACGGAGATGGTTCATTCACTATTTCTACCTCTAAAAAGAAATCAGGTACAGGTTGAAAAATTCATCCTACATTTACTATTGGGTTGGATATAAAAGATTTAGACATTCTAATTCAATTTAAAGCTTACTTTAATGCTGGTAAAATCTACAAAAGTAAAAGAGGAATAATCTATTATACAATAGGTTCAACTAAAGATTTACTAAAACATGTTTTACCTCATTTTGATAAGTATCCTTTATCATCTCTTAAGTTGAAGGACTACTTAGTATTTAAGAGAATACTTCTTCTTATGCAGAAAGGGGAACATCAATCTTTATCTGGTTTGTTCAAAATCTTCTCTGAAAGAGCTAATTTAAATAAGGGATTACCTAAGGTCGTAGAAGAAGAATATCCTGATTTAAAACCTGCAGTGATTCCAGAACTTAAAATAGCCCCTACGATAAACCCTGACTGATTAGCTGGATTTATAACAGCTGAAGCATCTTTCTTTATTTCTATCTATCCAAGTAAAGATAGAAAAGTAGGATATGCAGTGAGTCTAGTATTTAGTTTAAGTCAACATGCTAAAGATTTAGATTTACTAAAAAGAATTGCGGATTCTTTAGAGTGTGGAATAGTAAGAAAACATAAATCTCGTGAAGCAGTCGAATTAGTTATTACTAAGTCAGAGGACATAAATCAAAAATTGACACCTCTTTTATCTAAACATACTCTATCAGGAGTAAAGTTATTAGATTTCGATAGATTTAAAAAAGCCTCTATTTTAATAAATAGTAAAGCACATTTAACATCTGAAGGTATTAAATTAATAAAAGATATTAAAGATACAATGTATAATAGAGGACTGTAGATTATCTTATTAATTTCACTAGGTTATGGGTACTGGCTATAATCTGTACCCTGACGGTGGGTTTAAGATAATCGATTAGAATTTGTATGATAAATCCATAATTATTGTTAATTATACTATTTGTAATTACAGGTGCAGTATTATTAATGTCAACTAATGATTTAGTATCTATTTTCCTGGCTATAGAATTACAAAGTTATGGTCTTTATATATTAAGTACTATATATAGAAATTCAGAACTATCTACTACAGGAGGTTTAATATACTTTTTATTAGGAGGATTAAGCTCATGTTTTATCTTATTAGGAACTAGTTTATTATATGCTAATTCAGGTACTACTAACTTAGATGGTTTATATATCATAACTAGTATAAGTGATCTTTCTACAAATTTATGATATACACCTTATTATATTAATCTTTCTTTAGTAATATTTACAATAGGATTCTTATTTAAAGTAAGTGCAGCACCATTCCATTTCTGATCACCTGAAAAAGGACTTAGGGAATCCTTATCAACATACGTTGGGTGTAAACTATCAAATTCCAGGGAACCCCTAAAGCTTCTGGTACTAAGCCATACATGAAAATGTATGAGTGGCTGAATTAACTACTCAGGTATAGTAACAAGCCAGAAGATGAGTGAAAACAAAATGGGCAATCGTGGATCTAAGTCAGTAATACATGAGACTAAACAGTCATGTATTATTGTAAAAGAGCAACGAGTAAATGGTAGTTGATGCGGTATTAATATACCGCATTTAAGATATACTCTACTGGGCTTCGGCAGAAGTTATCAAGTTAAAACCCTTTCTAACCAAATTATTCAAAGACAATTTTATTCTTCGGAGTCTAACCTAGATAATAGCCAACTGCGTCAGGATCCTTGATTTATATCGGGATTCTCTGACGCAGAAGGATGCTTTATGGTTCTAGTACGTAAATCACCAAAAAGCAAACTAGGATGACAAATAGAGGCTAATTTCACAATTAATCTTCATGTAAGAGACCTAGATCTTTTAAAACTTATTCAAACCTACTTTGGAGTTGGAAGAATAGGTAAAGAAAGAAATGGTTGTCGTGATTTTACAATAGGTTCTTTAGATCAAATAATAACCAAAGTAATACCTCATTTTGATAAATATCCTTTAAAAACTAATAAATATTCTGATTATTTATTATTTAAACAAGTTGTTATGATGATGCAACGTGGGGAACATTTAACAGCTGAAGGTTTACAAAAAATAATAGGTATTAGAGCTTCTTTAAATAGAGGATTAACCCCTTTACTATTAGAAGCCTTCCCTAATACTGTTGCTTTAGTAAGACCATTATTACCACCACTTAAAAATGTCAAATTAGATCCTCAATGAGTAGCTGGTTTTACGAGTGGTGATGGTTGTTTTAAAGTTAGTATTAGAGAATCTAAATTACATAAAAGAGGAAGTCGTGTAGTATTACTTTTTGTAGTAACTCAACACATTAGAGATGAATTATTATTGAAAAGTTTAGTAGATTTCTTTGGGTGTGGTCAAACTTATTCTTATAAAGATTATATTGAGTTCAGATGTCAATCATTCAAAGATAATTATGAAAAGATTTTACCTTTTTTCGATAAATACCCTATCGTTGGCGTTAAATCTAAGGATTTCAAAGATTGAGCTAAAGTAGCTAAAATGATACAAACAAAAGTTCATTTAACTAACGAAGGTTTCGATCAGATTCGCCAAATAAGAACAGGAATGAATAAAGGTAGATATCTAAAATAGACTACTCTGGTTCATGCAGTATTTTTTTTTCTTAATATCCCTACGGGATCAGCAGGCTCAAAAATTACGAGCTTGCTAGTGCTCCTGCCTACCGAAGGCAGGATGGAAGCACTACCCGATTATATAAAGTTGTTCTTTTCTTTAATTTGGACGATAAATTTTACAGTCGTCATGTGGACGTATATGACGCTATACCTACAATAGTAACAACATTCGTGGCTATAATAGCCAAAATTTCTATATTTATATTATTATTACAATTAGTGTATTATACTAGCAGTAGTTTTTCAGAAATGAGTTGAACATTTATTTTACTAATAAGTTCACTATTCTCATTAATAATAGGAACTGTGGTAGGTTTAACTCAATTTAGAATTAAAAGATTATTTGCTTATAGTACTATATCTCACGTAGGATTTATACTTTTAGCATTAGGTATATCTAGTGTTGAATCTACTCAAGCATTTATATTCTATTTAACACAATATTCTATAAGTAATTTAAATGCATTTGTTATATTAATAGCTATAGGGTTCTCTTTATATTGTTATATAAGTGAAAACAAAGAACATGAAGAATTAATGGACAAAAACAATTCACCTATACAATTAGTAACTCAACTGAAAGGATATTTTTATATAAATCCTTTCTTAGCTATAAGTTTAGCTATTACTATCTTTTCATTTGTAGGAGTTCCTCCTTTAATAGGATTCTTTGGAAAACAAATGGTGTTAAGTGCAGCCTTAGATAAAGGTCTTATCTTCTTATCTTTAATCGCAATATTAACTAGTGTAATAGGAGGAGTTTATTATTTAGGTATAGTAAAAGAAATGTTCTTTAGTTTACCTGAATATAAAATAAATCCATTATTAGAAACTCTTACCTTAAGAGGTAATGTTGTAGATGATAATCAAAAAATAATTAAACAATTAAAGTTTAACTATAAAAATATAGCTATATCAAGTCCGATTTCTTTTGTAATTTCTATAATTACACTTGTTATTCTATTATTTTTATTTATGAACAAAGAATGACTAAGCATGGGTAAATAAAAAAATACCATTCTCTGTAATGAATAAATTAAAAAGAATAACTTTATTATTATTCCGAATTAGGAATACTTCAACGCGGGGGCTCAGACTAATCCTCTTGAAGTAAAACAGTGCCGCCTTATAGGAAGTGATTACAGCTTCTGAATAAGATTCGTTACCTAAGCTAGTCCTTAGTATTCAAATAATTAATAAATAATCATGAAAAAATTACAAATTTAACGAGCTCGCCGTTTTAAGAATAAACTTAGATAAACTAAGATTTTTTTCTACACATACCGTTAGAAGTAGACAAGCTGTAAACATAGAACATATCAATAATTATATTTCAAATATTAATAACAATGACGACGAAGTCGTACCAATAAATCCTTGATTTGTTACAGGATTTACGGACGCTGAAGGTTCTTTTATGATCCATTTAGAAAAGAATAAGGATAAATGGAGAGTAAGACCTAGATTCCAAATTAAGTTAGATATAAGAGATTTATCTTTATTGGAAGAAATAAAAATATATTTTAATAATACAGGTTCAATCAATACTTCTAACAAGGAATGTGTATACAAAGTAAGATCTTTAAAGGATATATCTATAATAATATCTCATTTTGATAAGTATAATTTAATTACACAAAAAAAAAAGCTGACTTTGAGTTATTCAAACTAATAATTAATAAATTAAATAGCCAGGAGCATTTAAGTTATGAAGTAGGCGCCACAGTTTTACAAGAAATTATTAGTATTCGTGCTTCAATGAACTTAGGTTTATCATCATCAGTTAAAGAAGATTTTCCACATATTATACCGGCAATAAGACCTTTAATTGAAAATATGGTAATACCTCATCCTGAGTGGATGGCCGGATTTGTATCTGGAGAGGGTTCTTTTTCTGTGTATACTACATCAGATGATAAATATGTGTCATTGAGTTTTAGAGTTTCTCAGCATAATAAAGATAAACAACTATTGAAATCTTTCGTAGATTTTTTTTGTTGTGGAGGGTTTAATTACCATAATAAAGGTAATAAGGCTGTAATTTTTGTTACTAGAAAATTTGAAGATATTAATGATAAGATTATTCCATTATTTAACGAATATAAAATTAAAGGTGTTAAATATAAAGATTTTAAAGACTGATCCTTAGTAGCTAAAATGATAGAATAAAAAAGTCATTTAACTACGAATGGATATAAAGAAATATGTAAAATAAAAGAAAATATGTAGGCTTCGCCTCATCATATAGAAAGAGTTCTGTAAATTAAAATTTGTCCTAGCTTTGCTAGAAAATATGAATTGCCCCCTTGATAATACATTATGTATTGCATTGAAAATTGGATAAATTGCAAGAAGATTTATTAGTATAACCAGCTAATTAAATATTTGCAGCGAAGTTTAGTTTAATTAAAACTAAAACCGTTCAACGACTAATTTACCCTATTTTTTGATTATTAGAGCTCTAGTGCATATTTCGGCTGAGCCGAAATATGCACTAGCCTTAATTATAAAAAAATCGTAAAATAAAATCCAATATTACTTTAAGTAAGTAATAATGACATAGTCTGAACAATATAGAAATATATTGAAATATTAATAAGTCGGGACGATAGCTTCGCCCCTTCTTATTAATAATTAACAATCTTGACCATATTGGTACAAATTTTATTTAATAATTAAATGAGTAGTGTAACTTTTCTTTTTGTTTTTGTTACTATTTTAACAATAGTTTTTTTACTTCTTAATTTCATACTTGCCCCTCATAACCCTTATCAAGAAAAATATAGTATTTTTGAATGTGGTTTTCATAGTTTCCTTGGTCAAAATAGAACTCAATTCGGTGTTAAATTCTTCATATTTGCATTAGTTTATCTTCTTCTAGATTTAGAAATATTAGTAATATATCCATATGGTATAAGCGTTTATGAAAATGGTATTTATGGATTAATAGTAGTGCTAATTTTTATTGGTATAATTACAGCAGGATTTGTATTTGAATTAGGTAAAAATGCATTGAAAATAGATAGTAGACAATCCAATAATTATTTTTATAAATCAAAAAAATTTATTAATATGTTTACTGAACATAAGTAGTATTCCAGTAGACGGCTATCCGACCGAGCTTGCGAGCTTGCCCCTTCGTGAAACGAGTAGTCCTCCTTAGCCTGCGTACCCGAGACTTCGTCTGTATTTCATATCCCTTACGGGATCAGAAATTAGACGAAGTGGGTCCGCCTGGGATACGACGAGTACACTTCGTTAGGGGACTATTAAAAAGTATAAAAGTATGAAAGCGTGAACGGGGTATAGGCGAAGCCTCGAACTTTGTTCCAGGCGCAAGCTTCGCTATAGAAAAAAAAAAAAATACCCACACGCACACTTGTTAAACTATTACATATACTAACCTCCACCCTAATAGCCTCCTTAATATATTAATTTGTGAAGTTTAATAGTGAGCGCGATCGATATCACCTACATTTCATTAGGGAATCAGGAGGCTCTAGCCCCGGGGGGGGCAACTCGATATAAACTTCTAACAGGACGATAGTAGCTTCGCTAGGGAAAAATAATAAGAGTAGTAGGCATATTTCTCCGAAATCATGAGTCCGAAGGACTACTACTGCCTATTCTTATTTTTTTTTACGAGTATTTCCTCCGAAGGATGGAAATCGCGCCGAAGGGGGTCGCTATTTAAGGATACTTAATAGTCCGGTCCATTAAGAGTTATTTTAAAAATAAACTAAAACCTTTTACTATGTATATCAATAGACCCCGATGTTAGATTTAGTAACCATTATGGTTGAAGCCTCAAAGCTTATTGGAGCCGGTTTAGCAACTATAGGTCTAGCGGGAGCTGGAGTAGGAATAGGTGTAGTGTTTGGGTGTCTAATTATAGGTGTGGCTAGAAATCCTTCTTTAAAAAATCAATTATTTTCATACTCTATATTAGGGTTTGCTTTCTCAGAAGCAACTGCGTAGAGGCAAATAGCGCAGTATAAAGAGGGTGAATTGCAAAGAGGACATAATATTTATTATGTAAATTTGCAGCGAAGTTTAATATAATACAATAATATATATTAAAACCGTTCAACGACTAGTAGATGAGTAAAGTATTAACAATAATTCTACGATCAGCGCCCTCATATTTTATATCTTAAAATATAAGACATAGTCTAGATAAGAGAGAAATCTCTTAATATTTAAAGTATATATGGCTTTTTATTTAATCTTAAAATTCAATTTTATATGTAGAAAAATCTCGACTAAAATTAATAACACCACATTTAATTCGCCAAGTAGTCAAAATCCTATTAAAACGTATTATGACCCTTTAAATGAAAGAGAAATAATACGTAAAGATAATAATGGGAAAATCGGGGTATATGTTTGACAAAATAAAATCAATAACAAAATGTATGTAGGTAGTGGTGATCCTTTATATTTAAGATTAAGTGATTATTATCAACTTTGATATCTTAAACATAAAGATAATCTTTATATAGTTAGATCTCTAAATAAGTATTCTATGAGTAGTTTTATATTACATATTATGGAGTATAGTGATTCAGATAATGTTATTAAATGTGAACAAAAATGAATCGATATTTTAAAACCTGAATATAATTTAACACCTTTAGCGGGTAGTACTAAAGGATTTAAACATAGTTTAGAGGCTAAAGATAAAATGAGAATAGCTGCTACAGGTAGAAAGCATACAGATGAAGTTAAAGATCTTATGAGTAAAAATCGTCAAGGTTTAAACAATAGTTTTTATAATAAAACACATACACCCGAGACTATAGAGAAATTAAGAAATATAGCTCAAAATAGAACTCATCTTCCTGTTAAAGGGTTAGATGTAGAAATAACAGATATTGAAACTAAAATTACTACTACTTATAGTAGTGTAAGAGAAGCAGCTAGTTACTTAAACTCGGATATTAAAACATTATTAAGAAGAGAAAAATCTCAGTTAATAAAAGGTACCAATAAGCCATATAAAAATAAATATATTATTACCATAATAAGAGGTAATAATTAAAAAAAAAGTATTTGCTTTAATGATGGCTTTATTATTATTATATGTTGTATAATAATATTTTTATAGCGGAGCGTGTGTATTTTTTTTTCGAGCTTACTAGTACTAATACCCTAATTCCCTAACGAAGTGTATCCCTACACTTCGTTAGGGAATAGGATACACTTCGTTAGGAATACACAAATTCAGAAGGCTAAAGAGGAAAAAAATTTTTTTAGTCTTAGCTAGCTTGGACTAATTATTTTACCCTTCCCCCTCGTGGGGGGGGTGAGCTCTCGTTCACGAGAGCTCCTCCCCCCTCTTAGGGTTTTATATTTCTAGCTATAGCGAGGAACGAAGTTCCTCGCTATAGCTATATAAAGCTAAAAGCTAAAGCTAGCTATATAACAGGCGGCAATTCTATTATACTTATACTACAGCAACTGCTGTACCTTTGCATGGCTGGCTGTATATAGCCAGCAGCTGCTATATAACTAATTACAAGTATTGCTTATATAAGCAGCAGGTCGGCTATAAGCTGTATATATAGACATATAATTAGAAATTTTATATTAAAAATTTATATATGAAACATTTATTTAATACATTTATTAATTTTGATGCACCTATGCCTTGAGGTATATATTTCCAAGACAGTGCGACACCTCAAATGGAGGGATTAGTGGAACTTCATGATAATATCATGTACTATTTAGTTTTAATTTTATTTGCTGTAGGATGAATATTATTTTCTATAATGAAAAATTTTGCATCAACTAAAACACAAATATCACATAAATACTTAAATCACGGTAGAGATGTGCCGACTCAAAAGTGTTTTAAGTTTAACTCCATATATAAATTTTTTTATAATCACCGGTCTTACAGTACAACATCCTCTTCCCCTATTAGTAGCGTAAAGTTTTACGAAGATGCTTTTTCAATGAGAAAGTTAATTATTAAGGATAATAAAGATAAATCAGGAATTTATAAATGAACCAATAAAATAACGAATGATATATACATTGGACAATCTATAAGTTTAGCTAAAAGATTTATTAGATATTTTAACCTTAGTTATTTAAAAAATAGAGAAACTCTTGTAATAAGTAGAGCTTTAATTAAATATGGGTATTCTAATTTTTCACTTGAGATATTAGAATATTGCGATATAGCTAATTTAACAGAAAGAGAACAATACTACATGGATAAATTAAATCCAAGATATAATACTTTAAAAATAGCTGGTTCTTCATCGGGCCATAAGCTTAGTGAAGAGACTAAGACAAAAATTAGTGGCGCAAGCTCTTCTTTAAAAGGAGTCTATATTCAAGAAAAATCAGCTTTATATGGCCGTACTCATACAGAAGAAACTAAAGCTCTTATGTCTTCAAACAATTCTAATGAAAATAACCCATTATTTGGTAAAACTCATTCGTTAGAAACTAAAGAGTTAATGAGACAAAAGGCTTTAGGTAGAAAGCATTCTGAAGAAACTCTATTAAAAATGAGTACTAGTAGAGGTCATCTTGTCTATATACATGAAAAATGTGATTCAGAAGGATTTAAATTAATAGGTAGTTTTGTTTCAATCAGAAAAGCAGCTAAATTTTTAGATATTAGTGCTAATACTGTAAGACTTTATATAAATTCAGGTGAAATATTTAAAGATAGATATAAATTTACTGGAGAGCGTTAAACTTAAAAAAAACTATGAGTAAAATTTCACTATATGCTGGAAACTTCTAAAGCCTTTAGGTACTATAAAGATGACGAAGATATGCTTTATCAGTGATAACCCTAAAGGATGTACAATGGACTATCAGCAGGAAACCACCAAATATAGATAGAGCGAGCTTGTTATGAAAGACCACCCTATATTTCAGTAGGATCCTTAGAGACTAAACGTGGAAACCTTATATAAATATAAGGTAAGATATAGTCCAGTTAAGTATGAAAGTACTTAAGAATCGACATTAATCGAATTAATATGAACTATCACTCCTGCAGTTATATTAATATTAATAGCTTTCCCTTCTTTCAAATTATTATATTTAATGGATGAAGTTAATGACCCTTCTATGACTATTTTAGCTGAGGGGCACCAATGATATTGATCATATCAGTACCCAGATTTCATAGATTCAAATGAAGAATTTATAGAATTTGATTCTTATATAGTACCAGATTCTGATTTAGAAGATGGAGGATTAAGAATGTTAGAGGTTGATAACAGAGTAATAGTTCCTGAATTAACACATATAAGATTTGTAATAACATCTGGTGATGTTATTCATTCTTTTGCTTGTCCATCTTTAGGTATAAAATGTGATGCTTACCCAGGTAGATTAAACCAAGTATCAGTTTTCATAAATAGAGAAGGAGTATTCTATGGTCTTTAATACATGGCCAAAACTGTAGTGAACCTATGGTTATAAATCATCAAATTGCGGGAACACCCTAAAGAAATCTTAACCAAGTAAGTATGGTAACATAACTTATGGCACAGGTAATGACTCGTGGTACGGTAAAATCAAGATTTATTATTCAATGGGCAATCCGCAGCCAAGTACCAATTGTAGAAGTAAGCTTTTATTTGGTATGCAGTTCATCGACTAGATGGTGGTTGGTATTATTAGTATTAATAATGCTTAAGATATAGTCAGACCCTACCCGAAAGGGTACAGAAAAGTATGAGTCTTTTACCGTATTTTTTGTTAATTAGATATAATAGAGGTTATTATATTTAGGGACCCTACAATAGTTTGCTAAACTTATTTTTAATGTAAGCGCTTAAAGGTGATATAAATCACTTATTTTCCATAAACTGTTGTAACATTGCATGGTACAACTAGTAGAAGTGTTTTTAATAATCACTTGTTATCTGATAAGCGTATAGGACTAAGTACTATAGCAGCTTTACCTTTAACAAGACATTTTAGTTCAATCAGATCTTTAGTCAATAATTCTGAAGCTTTAGCTTCAGATCATATTAATAGTGGAAAACCTACTACTTTATCCGTAATTAATAAAGTATTACTCAATCAAAATTTAGTAGTTACTGACTCTAAATTAAAAGAATTATTAAAAGTTGAAGGTGTAGAAATAGAACTTCCTATATCTACACCGAAGGGTAAGGAGCTTTTAGCTGAATTAACAGGTAAATCTAAGTATAAAGGTTTCTCTGGTGTATATATGTTTATACATAAAAATACAGGTGATAAATATGTAGGTTCATCCAACCTACTAAGACGTAGAATGGACTACTATTTTAACGGAGATTATCCTTTAGCAGGTAAATTTTTACCTTTACTATATAAAGAAGGACTAGAAGCTTTTAAATTAAGAATATTTAAGTTAGATAGTAATAAATTTAGCAGTCAAGACGCTTTAATATTAGAACAATTTTATTTATTAGATAAAGAATTTAACCTAAATACATTAAGAGTTGTTAACGCTGGATCTTCAAAAGGTGATCCTGTATATGTTTATGATCTAACTTGCAGTATTCTTTATTATCACGCTAAATCTAGAATTGAATTAAAAAGAGTATTAAATATACACACTGAAACTAGTAAAAAGTATGTAGATTCTAAATTACCTTATCTTAATAAGTTCTTATTATTAAGCTATCCTATACCTACAGCTTTAACTAGCGATATTTCTTTAGAAGAATTATTAGGTATAATGCAAGATGAAAGAAAAGATACTTATAAGTTAGGTACTCGTACAAGTATTCCAGTAGAATTAGAGATTAAAGAAGGAAATACATTTGTGAGCGAAGCTTCCAAAGGTCATACTTTAAAATTTGATTCTTTAACTTCTTGTATGGAATATTTAAGAGGATTAGGATTAATAATTAAAAGAGACACTCTAACTAAATACATAAAAATTGAAAAAGTGTTTCATAATTTCTTATGTAAATACTCTGATAAAACTTTACCTAAAAACTTTGACGAAATAGGATTAATAATTGATGAATATAAAAAGTTAAAAGTAGATACAGATTCATTAATAATTAATAGAAAAAATAAACCTATATTAGTTAAAGGAGGCGCGAAGCTCCATATGGATAAAGAATTTGACAGTATAACTGAGGCAATTAAACACTTTGATAATTTAAACATAAAATTAGATAGCAAAACTTTATATCTTCGTTTAAAAGACGGAAAAATATATAAAGATTATTATTTTACTTATAAATAATGATAAGTTCAATATAATCTTTACTAACATTAAAAAATTAGTAGGGAATCGCAATGTTCAGAAATATGTGGAATTCTTCACAGTTCAATGCCTATAGTTATAGAATCTGTAAATATAGATAAATTTGTGCATTGACTATATTCAGTTTAATAGTGCGAGTGTCGCAAACGGCGAACTAGTATTGCCCTATTCCCTATTCCCGGCTACGCCGGGAATAAGCAAGCTCTAAAATAAAGTTCTTTATTTTTTTTGATTGCTGGATTTTAGAGCCTGCTGATTCCCGCCTTCGGCGGGAATAAGTATTGCGCCGACCTATACCAGGCGCAAGCTCGAAAAAAATATCCGTAGGAATAGTCTACGCGCAAGCTTTTCGCTATGGAGAAGGGCTAGCTTCGCTAGAGAATACGTGGCCCCTTCTTTATTTTTTTTTTATTTATCGCTAGCTGAAGCTTCTCTGCTCCTACGGAGAGCTTGCTTATTCGTGAAACGAATATTCGGAGAAAATTAGCAAGCGACCCCGTGCTTAAATTTGGAGGAGCTAGCCGATTTCTTCAAAACCGGCAAGCTAGCGCTACTTATTAAAAAAAAGGGATATTAGTTTAATGGTAGAACAAGATGGTACGGTCATCTTGATTGTAGTTCAAGTCTACAATATCCTTAGTATAGTTATAGGTAATTTGGAGGCGCATATTTAAGTGTAGCATATTCCCGAGCTCGCTAGTGCTAATTTCGAAGAAATATGCACTACTCCCTATTCGAGGGGTATTTTTTTTTTTTTTTCTTCGACATAGGCGCAAGCGACCCCTTACTCGGGGAAAAAAATCGCGCAAGCATATCCATATCCCTCCGGGTACGCAGGCTAAGGGTAGCGCTAACTCTAGCAATAAAAAAAAAATAAATAGAGAGCTTGCTATGAAATACACCACGCTACTTATTTTAAATCAAAAGGATATTAGTTTAATGGTAAAACTAGATGTTTCGGCCATCTTGATTGCAGTTCAAGTCTGCAATATCCTTAGTACAATTATAGGTAATTTTGTTTATCAATAGTTATACTTATAATTATGGGTTTGCTATACATAGCTTGCGTATATATACTAGCTTACTATAGTGAGGCTAATAAAGGCGGGCGAGCAAAGGTGCGGCTGATTAGGGGGGGGGAGGCTAGCCATATTTCTTCGAATATTCGTTTCACGAATCAGCCAGCTCGCCTAGAACGAAGTCCCTTGAAAAAAAAAATAGGTTTTTTTTACTATCCGCCCCCTGCTACTCGCACGCAGACTAGGTAAAGATCATAATTATAGGTGGGGCGGCTGCTTTATAGTAAGCTAGCCCACCACCGAACAATTAGTAGTTTTAGATAAAATATGAATTTAACTTTAGTACTTTTTTTAATAGGAATCTTAGGGTTTGTATTTAATAGAAAAAATATAATATTAATGCTTATTTCTATAGAAATAATGCTATTATCTATAACATCCCTAATATTGGTAAGTTCTGTTAATATCGATGATATAATAGGACAAACGTATGCCATTTACATTATTGTTGTTGCTGGTGCAGAATCTGCTATCGGTTTAGCTATTTTAGTAGCTTTTTATAGACTTTCGTCTCTTAAATTTAACCATCTATCCTTTAGTTATGCAAAAGCCAGTAAATTACCTGCTGTAAACTTAATAAAATGGCTAGCGCAGCCAGCAGCTCCATCTGTAGGAATAAGAAATTATTCTACAGTATGTTCTTCTAATTGTAAAAATAATTCAATTGACCCTTGATTCATTACTGGGCTTTTTGATGCTGAAAGTTCTTTTGTAGTTACTATTTTAAAAAATCCTAGATACAAAACAGGATGAAATGTTCAAGCAAGATGAGGCTTCGCCTACCAAATAAAAATGCATGAAAGAGATAGAGATTTAATGACTCAAATTCAAAAATTCTTTGGAGGTATAGGGTATATATCAAACCCTAATAAAAATACTACTGTAGAATTTAGAGTTAGTACTATGAACGATCTAGTTAATGTAATTATACCTCATTTTGATAAAGAGCTAGCGCCACCACTGTTAACTAAAAAATACTCTGACTATGTGTTATTTAAAAATATTCTTAAATTAATGTTAGAAAAAAACCTTAGTACTTTAGAGGGAATACAAAAAATAGTTAATATTAAAGCATCTATGAGTTTAGGTTTATCTGATGTACTGAAAGGTGCTTTCCCTGAAACTATGCCAATAGTAAAAGAGGGGGCGAATTATATCAAGGATATCCCTCAAGAATGAATGGCTGGGTTTTCAACAGGAGGTGCGTAGCTCCAAATTTCTTTATTACTATTCAAAATTCTAAAACTAAGAGTGGTATAGCTGCCTCATTACGTTTTTCTATAGCTCAAGATTCTAGAGATTTATCTTTATTAGAAAGCTTTGAAAATTTCTTTGGTTGTGGGTATGTGGCTAAATATCAAAATCGTGCAGTTTGTGAATTTATCGTTACAAAAATTGATCATATAGTTAATAATATAATTCCTTTTTTTGATGAACATAGTATAAGAGGGTCAAAATATCCAGACTTCTTAAACTTTAAAAGTGCTGCTTTAATTATTAAAACCCCAGAGCATTTAATCCTACGGGAGCAGGCTAGAAGAAGGATTAAAACAAATTTTACAATTAAGAAATAAAACTACAGTGCAGGTTAATACTGAAACTAAAAATAATCATGGGCATTATTAGGGCCCCAGAGAAATTAGTACGCTCCGCTAAAAAAAGGTGGAGTGAACCTTCACCTAGTCTTTATATAAAGGCAAAATCTTCAAATTGCGGGAAACTCTTAAAGACAAATCTACCAAGTTAATACAGTAATGTAATTAATGGAACAGGTAATGACTCGTTGTAAGGTAAAAACGATTTGTATAAAGAAATGCAATAGATAATCCGCAGCCAAGTACCAAAACACTTATAATTACCGGTATGCAGTTCATCGACTAAATGGAGGTTGGTAAATAATTACTAGTCCTACGGACCAGCAAGCTCTAATTATTTGCTTAAGATATAGTCAGGCATAACTTAAAGGTTATGGAATATCCCCAGCCCACCTAAGGGAATTAAATTCCTATGGTAAAGGGGAGAAAACGAAGAGGAAGTATTGCGTATCTGGTCTGTATACCTGGAACGTTTAGAGATACGCATTATTTTATAATGTATATCTTAAGGGGTAGAATTTAAAGGTAAAACTTGATGACTATAATATCATAAAAGTTGTAGTTCAATTCTACAATACCTCTAGTCTAATTTAATTATTATACTAATAGAGCCATAAATTATGGTTCCCGAACAATTTGTTATATTAAATAAAAATATGAGTTTAACCTTATTACTTTTTTTAATAGGAATCTTAGGATTCGTATTTAATAGAAAAAATTTGATACTTATGCTTATTTCTATAGAAATAATGCTATTATCTATAACATTCCTAATATTGGTAAGTTCTGTTAATATCGATGATATAATAGGACAAACGTATGCCATTTACATTATTGTCGTAGCCGGTGCAGAATCTGCGATCGGTTTAGCTATTCTAGTAGCTTTTTATAGATTAGCTTCACATTATGCTCCAGGTAGTATTAATAGAGCTTCAACTTCTAATATTCAATCACTCAACAGAGTTTCAGACTTAAGAAAGGTAAATTCTTATCCTTTCAAAGTTCCCGGTACTTTTATTAGAAATTACTCTACTACAAGAGTAATGAGCTTACATCCTTGATTTGTCACAGGTTTCACAGATGCTGAAGGTTGTTTTTGAATAGGTGTAAGAAATGATCCTAGAAATAAAACAGGATGATGTGTTCAAGCTTTTTTCCAGATTGCATTACATAAAAAAGATGTAGCACTCTTAAACAACATACAAAGTTATTTCGGTGGAATTGGTACTGTGGCTGTGAGAGGTGACAGATGTTATTTTATAGTAAGTTCTTTAAAACAAATTATAAAAGTTATTATCCCTCACTTTGACGCTCATCCTTTAATCACAAATAAATTGGTAGATTATAGATTATGAAAATCTATTATTTCTATAATGGAAGCTAAAAGACATTTAACTGTGGAAGGGTTAAATGAAATAATAAGAATGAAATCATCCTTAAATTTAGGTTTATCTAATGAGATCCAGGACGCTTTTGCAGAAACTCTTTCTACTAATCCAAACCAAGAAAGGTCATGGAACCCTGCAGAATCTATACCACATGGAATGTGAATGGCTGGATTTACATCAGGGGAGGGCTCTTTCTTTGTTAATATATTCAAATCAACTCATCACAGGGTGGGATATCAGGTAAGATTAGGGTTTGAAATAGCTCAACATATTAGGGATGAATTAACTATGGCAACTTTTACTTCTTTCTTTAACTGCGGTATCATAAGTAGATACTCAGAAGATATGGTAAAGTATAGATGTACTAAATTTTCAGATCTAAACACCCTAATTATCCCTTTCTTTAAGGAATACTTACCGTTAGGTAATAAATTGTTAGACTTCGAAGATTTTGGTAAAGTTGCTTTATTATTAGAGAATAAAGCACATTTAACTGAAGAAGGTCTAAATAGTATCCGTAAAATAAAAGCGGTGGCGTGCCTCATGAATAGTTTACGTAAGTAGAAATTTGTTATTTCATATCCCCCCTTCGGCGGGATCAGAAATTAGCAAGCTACCACCGGAGAGTTTGCTATGAAGAGGTTCGCCCCCCACAGTAAGGGTCGGAGCCAACAAAGTTCCGACCCTTCCTGTTGGCTAACCTTATCACTAAACTCTTTAGGAAGGGTCTATTTCATATCCCCCCTTCGGCGGGATCAGAAATTAGCAAGCTAGCCATTAAATAAATATTCCTTAGTTAATTTGAATAAGGTAAGGAATAAGTTAAGCTAATCCCACGGTGTTTTGTGAGTTAATGTAAGTTATTTGATTTGAATTATAGTAGTACTTGAGTTATTTATTAAGAGGTAGAAGCCTAAAATAATTAAACCAAATAGAATAAAACCTTGATCTAAAAAGGGGAAACGAACTTTCCTCTAGTCTTTGCTAATCCCAAAGGCGAAACCTTCAAATTGCGGGAAGCACCTAAAACTATTTCAACCAAACCATCATGGTAACATAGATGGTGGCACAGGTAATGACTCGTGGTATGGTAAAATCGAAATAGAAAACAGTTAACGAGCTAGCGCCATAGATAATTGTTTAAGGTTAATCTGCAGCCAAGCACCTTTTACAACATAAATAAACTTAAGGTGTGCAGTTCATCGACTAAACGTAGGTTGGTAAATAATATCCAGCAAGGGCCGGTTAATTAAAAGGAGATTTTTTTCGTAATAATCTATTTTTAACTAGGTTTTTATTTAAATGTAATCTTAAGATATATTATTAAATAAACTCTGAATTAATATTTCTCCGGAATCACGCGGGCTGGTGGACAAAGTTAGGTTCAGCAGCTGAAGTGGAATATTATTTGCTTAAGATATAGTCAACCGCTTAATATGCTTATTTATACATAAATATAAAAAAACATATTAAGTCTAGAAGAGGAAGTATTAGAATAGAATATAAATAATGTATTTAAGTATAATTATATTACCTTTATTAGGATCTATAGTGTCCGGTTTTTTTGGTAGAAAAGTCGGTGTTACAGGTAGCCGTATTTTAGGTTGTTTAAGTATAATGATAACAACAATATTAGCTATTATTAGCTTTTTCGAAGTAGGATTTAATAATAATCCGGTTTCAATTAATTTATTTAAATGATTAGATAACGAATCATTTAATATGGTATGAAACTTTCAATTTGATAGTTTAACAGTATCAATGTTAATACCTGTATTAATAATCAGTTCTTTAGTTCATTTTTATTCAATAGGATATATGAGCTCAGATCCTCACAATCAAAGATTCTTTAGTTATTTAAGTTTATTCACTTTTATGATGATAATACTAGTAACAGGTAATAATTATTTAGTTATGTTCGTAGGATGAGAAGGTGTAGGTGTTTGTTCATATCTATTAGTTAGTTTTTGATTCACTAGAATAGCGGCTAATCAAAGTTCTCTTTCAGCTTTCTTAACTAATAGAGTTGGAGATGCTTTCTTAATGATAGGTATGTTTATCTTATTATGAACTTTAGGAACTCTAGATTATAGTACTGTATTCTCATTAGCTCCTTATATAAATGAAAATATTACTACAATTATAGGAATATGTTTACTTATAGGTGCAATGGCTAAAAGTTCACAAGTAGGTTTACATATATGATTGCCCATGGCTATGGAGGGTTTGGTAACAGGGGCTCTCCTTAAATTTCACTATATGCGGGGACATCCGTTAACATTAAAGTCCACCAGTTACTTTGTAGCCATTGGAAAAATCTTTAATGTAGGACAATCCGCAGGAAACCTGTATAATATACAGGGATCCTCAGAGACTATACGTGAAACGATTAAAATAGATAATACATTTAAATGATGATTAATAGGATTTGCTGAAGGAGACGGTTATTTTGGTGTAGATAAGAAAGGTTATTTAACTTTTAAAGTTACACAATCTACTACAGATTGCCAAGTACTATTCTTTATAAAAAAAAGTCTAGGGTTTGGAAGTGTATCTTTACAAAGTAAATCAAGTAAGACTCATCAATATAGAGTTAGAGATAAAAATAATCTTATTAAGATTATAAATATATTTAACGGTAACCTTATAACTAAGGCTAAAATAGCTCAATTTAAATTATTTCTAGAAGCTTTTAATAATAAATATAATACTGATATTACATTCATAGAATGTAATAAAAAAGTTACTCTGGATAATGCTTGACTTTCAGGATTTACGGATGGTGAAGGCTGTTTTACAGCTTCAGCCTATTTAAGTAAAGCCACAAATAAACATATTGTAACGGTGAGATACGTTATATCTCAAAAAAACGATATAGAATTTAGTCAATACTTAGCTGAGTTAATAAACGGTTATATAACTTATATAAAGAATTATGATGGGTATAATACCGTAGTTAACCACAGTAAGTTAAACATTATTCTAAATTATATTAAAAGTTACCCTTTGAAGACTAAGAAACATGTTTCTTACTTAAGATGATTGAAAGTTTATGAGCTAGTAAAAGATAAACATCATCATAATCCAGAGGGTATAGAAATTATTAAATCCTTAATAAAATTAATTAATAAATAAATGTATAAAATAATCGAAGATATAGTCCGAACAATGATGTAAATCATTGAGTATTCGTGTCGTATTTGTACATATTTGTATATAACATGAATCAACATATTTGCCTACTCCGGTATCTGCCTTAATACACGCAGCTACAATGGTTACAGCAGGAGTGTACTTATTAATACGTTCATCCCCTTTGATTGAATATAGTGCAGTGGTATTGGCAATATGTTTATGATTAGGTGCAACTACAACTGTGTTTAGCTCTCTTATTGGATTATTTCAACAAGATATAAAAAAAATTATAGCTTATTCTACCATGAGTCAATTAGGTATGATGGTAATAGCTATAGGTTTATCTTCTTATAATGTAGCAATATTTCATTTAATAAATCATGCCTTCTATAAAGGATTATTATTCTTAGGGGCAGGAGCAGTTATACACGCAGTAGTAGACAATCAAGATTTAAGAAAATACGGGGGATTAATATCTTTCCTACCTTTAACCTATTCTGTGATATTAATCGCTAGTCTTAGTTTAGTCGCTTTCCCTTTTATGACAGGATTTTATAGTAAAGATTTTATATTAGAATCTGCTTATGGTCAATATCATTTTAGTAGTATTGATGTATATGTTATAGCAGTAATAGGTGCTATATTTACTACATTATATTCAGTTAAAGTTATATACTTAACTTTCTTAACTAATCCTAATGGACCAGTTAATTATTATAGAAATGCTCATGAAAGTGATATATTTATCAGTTTACCTTTAGTGGTATTAGCGATATTCTCTATATATTTTGGATATATCACTAGAGATATTTTCATAGGATTAGGTTCAGGGTTCTTTGTAGACAATAGTATATTTATTCACCCTGTTCATGAAATAATGATTGACACTGAATTTGGTGTACCTACTATATTTAAATTAATTCCTTTTATCCTTACTGTATCTTTCTCTGCATTAGCAATAATATATTCTGAATTTATGCCAAATATAATATCGAACTTTAAATTATCTAATTTAGGATATTATATTTATGGTTTCTTCAATCAACGTTTCTTAGTTGAATTCTTTTATAATAAATATATTGTTAATTCAGTTTTAGAAATAGGAGGTCAAACTACAAAAGTTTTAGATAAAGGTAGTATTGAATCAATAGGTCCTTATGGGTTTGGTGTTATTTTAACTAAAGCTAGTAAAATAATTTCTAGCTTAAGTAACGGAGTTGTTACTAATTACGCTCTTTATATTTTAATAGGAATTTGCTTCTACTTATCTATTTTTACTTTTGTACAGGTAGTAGATGACGTAGTAAATTCTATTACAATAGCAAGCTTAGTAATTCTTATGTTACATAAAGATCGTTCTTTAATTTCTAACTAGGGCGCTTCTAATCCGAAGGTTATGTAGTAGTATTTTTTTCGAGCTTGCGCCTGGCATAGGTCGGCGCAATACTTATTCCCGCCGAAGGCGGGAATCAGCAGGCTCTAAAATTACTGCGCACTAGCCATCTCCGAAATAGATAGAGGGGACGAGCTATATTTCTTCGAAATCAGCCGTCCCTGCCTTAATTTATTAATTAAGGCGCTAGCTCGTAAGAAGAGCTTGCGGATTTTCGCGGCTCCTAACGAAGTGTACTATGAAATACTACACTTCGTTAGGAGAAAATATTAATATATTTCTTAACTAGGGCTATAACCTTTTTTTATAGATGAACCTAACCTGCACTACTAGACGAAGTCTCTTCCTAGAAAATACAGTCGGCCTTATTTCTGTGTTACGAGTAAGGGATAGTGCTGTAGTGCATATCTATATTCCCTCCGAAGGATGGAAATCGGGGAGGAGTAATATCCCTCCCTTCGGAGGGATCCGCAAGCTCTAAAATAAAGTTATTTATTTATTTTAGAGCTTGCTGATTCGTGAAACGAATCGCGCCGCGCCTGGATTAGCACTAGCACTAGCTCTTTTTTTACTCGCAATGCTGGCCCGCCTTTAAGCGTATATATTAAAGGTAAGCTATCTATATTAGGATAGGAGTGCATGTTTGCTTGCTTGCTTACGGTATAACGTATTGCAAGCAAGCATTAGTAGTATATTAAAGGGTTAATAACCCTAAATCTCATTAGCTTTAATAGGATAGCATAATTTTAGTTCGACTCTAAAATGAGAAAAAAAAAGGAGGGTATCTTTTTACCAATGATTATATTTCTCAGTAACGAGAGGTATGGGTAAAAAAAACCGATGAGAAACTTACACGTTATGAGAGAAGACCTGTTGACGATATTTGTATGGATCTCGGATGGACCGGGTTGATACCTTTTTTTTCTGACCAAAATTTAGACTAGATATAGCACTTAGGAAAAAATATTCTTTATTATTACCAAAAGATTTTGACTTAAGCTCTCAACATTGAGAAGAGATCAACTTTTGGATTATATCAACTTAATTTCGATTTAGTAGTCCTTCTGATTTTTTTCTGTATGCTTCGCACAGAAGCACAGAAAAAAATAATCAGCAAGCTCCTGTAAGAGAGGACCCCATAGAATCCTTATTTATAGGCTGTTACAACTGCTTCGCCAGAAATATTCGTTATTTTAGAACCAAAGTCTATAAAGCTATCATTTTAGCTTTAGACTATCTTCATATAATATTGCTACATATCAGGTATTATATTATTAATGAATGAAGAACTTTGTATAAAATATAAGGCTATTTATTCAGGTATCTTTATGGGCGAGATATCGGTGATGTGAGCTCCTAGATAGATTTGAATTTTAGCGCTAAATTAGTCTATCTATAGACCTAAAAAGAGTTCCTAGCATAGGGTTAAATATGGATAGATGAAGACGTTAGGACTCCGAGCTGAATACTCGAGTGAACATACGCATTTTTATACACTTTTTCATGAAATTATTTTTTTTGCAATAGCAATGTTAGCTCAAAACTGGGGTTTAAACCTAGTTTTTCAAGATTTTTTTCCGGTTTTACAAGTAAAGAATTAATTGTTAATTCTGATATAAATAATGTTTTACTTTATGATGGAAATAATTTTAAAGCAGTTTTATTTTTACCTTCATCAGTAGCTTTTTTAAATTTAATTGAAGCTATGAAAACTGATAGTATAAATAATAATCTGTCTTTAATTTTAGAGTTTAAGGATTTTTATCTTAGTCTTACTAATATCCTTAAACAATTAGAACCAGGTAAATATTCATTTGGAGGCACGCCACTACTTTTATCTAAAATCTTTAGATGATTATTGTTTAACTGAATGTTATACTAAGAGTTTAGTAGATACAAATTGTTGATTTAGTATTATGGGTTCCCCAGGTTATTGCCCTTTTCTTAATGTTTTTGATTCGTATGATCCAAAGGATTTAGTAGTCCTACGGACTCAGCAAGCTATATATTTATCGAGTTGATAGTACAGAAATAACTTATAGACTTAAAAAAATATTAAAAAGTGCTAAATGTCAAACTCAAATAGATTTAAGTAGAGATACTTTATTAGTTATAACTAAAGTCAATGATATAAATAATAAAGAACTAAGTAAAGAAGAGACATTTAAAATTAAAATTCCTGGTCCGCTTCGCACAAATAGGTCATACTAAACGTTTCTACTCTACTACAAGAAGAGTAGTGGATAAAACTAATAATAATTTAGAACCAGATACTATTAACATAAAGGAGAGTAATTCTTTAACTTTAAACAAAGACGAGGTAAATATAAAGGATGCTCTAGATCCTATTTTAAACAATAATGTGTTTAAGTCTAATGATATGGTTAAAATAATTTTGAACAATTTAATCAATATCATTAAGGAATATCCCTCCCTTCGGAGGGATCAGCCAGCTCCCAATTAATGAAGATACTCAATTAAAGATAGAAAACTATCTTTTTAATCAATATAAATTCTTATTAGATAGTAAAGATAAAGTTAAGATATCTGGTATAGATATTAGTTTATTTAATAAAGAATTAAAAGAGTATTGTTTTTCTAAACGTGATGATTTTTATTTATATTTAGATTCACTTAGAGAAAGCTTAAATTTAGAGGCACGCCACAAAATTAGTGGCGTGCTGATGAGGCGAAGCCTACTCCGGACTACTAAATAGACTAGTTAAACCTGTAGATATTCATAACTATTATATAAGAGAAGTTTTAAATGGTTTAGATAATAAAGAAATTATAAATTATATCTTCTATGTTTTATTTTTAATTTTAACATACAACGGTATGATTTTAGATAGTGATGATGTAAAAGAGGATGAAAAAACAAAGATAGGATTAACATCTATTAGTATGGACTTAGGTAAATTTTTATCAAGGCGCAAGCTCTAGACTTCGTCTCTATATAGTAAAGTTATATAAAAATAGAGATAAGGAAAAATTTTCACAAGGAGCTTGCTGTAGTCCAGAAGCCTAATAAAAGTTTTAAAGAATAATTTTTAAGTCTCTCTGCTAGCTTCGCTAGCCCTACTTAGCTTTTAGAAGAGGCGGGCTATATTTCTTCGAAATCAGCCAGCCTATTAAAGAAACAAAAATCGATAAACCTAAGTCTGATGGAGGCGTTACGCTAAGTTGTTATTAATATAGACGCAAGCTATCGATTTAGAATTAGTAGAAGGAGGAAAATATAGCAAGTTTGCGCATAGACTATTCCTACGGGAGAGCTTGTGTATTCTGTAGCCATCGAACTTCGTACTGTACCAGGGGTTTGAAAGAGTTCGCTATGAATAGTTCTGTAAATTATACAGTTTAATGTATACCTCTTGCTGTTTACAGTAAGGTTACTTAAAAAAAATAAATAAATATATACCCTTTCTAGGTAGTAGACTATTCCATATCCCTATTTCCTGAGGGATACACTTCGTTAGGTATCAGGAATATTTTTTTTTTTCGCTCGCTATAAAAGTATATTTATATACCATATATATATAATTTAAAAATATTATGAGAATATTAAAAAATCACCCTTTATTAAAATTAGCTAATGGTTATTTAATAGACGCTTCACAACCTAGTAATATAAGTTACTTATGAAATTTCGGATCTTTATTATTACTTTGTTTAGTTATACAAATTGTAACTGGAGTTACTTTAGCAATGCACTACAATCCTTCAGTATTAGAAGCATTTAATTCTGTAGAACATATTATGCGTGATGTAAACAATGGATGATTAGTACGTTACTTACATAGTAACACAGCATCAGCTTTCTTCTTTTTAGTGTACTTACACATAGGAAGAGGTATATACTACGCATCTTATAGAGCACCAAGAACATTGACATGAGTCATAGGTACAATAATCCTTATCGTTATGATAGTAACAGGATTCCTGGGTTACCTTACAATAGCCCAAAACGACTATAATAATAATAAAATAACAACTACGACAACCTTTAACGATAAAAGATATTATTCAACATCGAGAAATAATGAAGAGGAGACTTCGTTCCCACGTATAAATAAGTTTTTATTAGCCAAAAATCTTAATCCTGTTTTTATCTATCATAATCTAAATGAAGATTCAGTTCGTAAAAATATAGCTAAAGAAACTAAGGGACTTAGTGGTATTTATATGATCTTAAATAAAGAAACTTTAAGTTATTATATAGGATCAGCTTCTACAGACAGAATTAACTCTAGATTTTCAAAACATTTAATATATTTAAATGGTAGTAAAATAGTTAAAAATTCAGTTAATAAATATGGTTTACATAATTTTGTCTTTATTGTATTAGAATTATTCCCTGAAATAGTTAATCAAGAAAATAATAAAAAATTATTAGATTTAGAAGATTTTTATCTAAAATCTCTTTTACCTGACTATAATATATTAACCGAAGCAGGATCTAGCTTTGGGTATAAACATACTGAAGTTAATAGAATAAAGATGAAAGCTAATTATAGTGAGAAGGGTAGAGAAGAAATAGGTAGTTTGAATAGAGGTAAAACTTTATCTTCTGAAACTATAGAAACTATGAGACAATCAGCTTTAAATAGAAAACCTTTAGACTATACAGAACAAGGTGTTTTAAATATGAAAAAGAATTCTAAGCCTATTATAGTAAAAGAATTAAATAATACTGTATATGGCGAATTTAATAGTATAGTTGAAGCAGCAGAAGCTTTAAATTGTTCAACTAAAACTATACAAAGAACATTAAAAAGTCCTAGCAAAAGATTAAAAAGACGTTGAATAGTTGATTATGTTAAATAAGGCGGGCTCCGAAGGATAAGCTCTCTTAAATTATTATTATAGTTGTAGTCCTGCAAGTATATAGTTTTATGCAATTTATGGAAAGAAATAAAACTTAAAGCAGAGTAACCTGACAAGGTTATTGAAGAAACCAAATCGTTTCTTTGGCAATGCTAGTGAAAACGATCAAAGTATATTTTAATATAAGAGATCGTCGGTTATTCATATAATCGCGACAGACTGGGTCACTGGTGGGTAGCTGAAATGCTGCTTAATGCACAGTCGAGGCTTATAGTAGTACTTTGTAGCTAATTTAAATTAGCTACAAAGTACTACTAATAGAATATACGAATTCAAAGTTATTCTAACTATTATTAACTTTGTAAAATAAATTTAACTTATTTATGGCCTGAATGAAGGATTTCTAGCCACACCTATAATTAAACACCCAAACACTACACCTATTCCTACTCCAGCCCCCGCTAGAGCTATAGTTGCTAAACCGGCTCCAATAAGTTAACAACGATGGGTTCTAACCAGCCACTATGATGATAGAATTTTACGATTTAATTATAAATATGGGTTATACACCCGAGATAGAAACTCTCAGAAATACAACTTTTTCAGGTCAGGATTTAAAAAGTGCATTTTGTGGAGCATTAAGTTCTCATAACTATAATTTAAGACAAGCAAAAAAACTTGTTTTAGATTTATGTTTTAATAGGGATACTGTAAGGCTAAATTTTTTATTAGGATATCGTGATGAAGGGGTAATGAATTATATATTGGAGATTGCTAATAAGCATAGAGAGTTTTACCCATTAACCCGAAAATTAATAAATCAATATTTATATAATCTAACTGAATATATTGCCTATTCATATATAGAATTTTATCAAGATAATGTAGTTAGATATCTTTTTCTACCAGATGAGGCAGATAAGTTTATAGCTATGGTAAGGGAAAGTCCTATTCTAAAGCATATATATTATGTTGACGCGGGTTCTAAGGTAAGAAGTCCGGGGTTTGGAGTGGCAAAGTCTAATCTACTGCTACAAAGTGAAGTATTTAAGTATGAAACCGCAGAAATGTTCTCTAAAATACGTGATCTTGGTAGAGCAGATATAGGGCAGATGGATATGATAGAAATACCATATGAAGGAAATGTCATGCGGGCCATAAGAAAAGATGAGGCATGAAGAGCATTAAAGGCTGCTAATTTTTTATAATAATTATGGGTTAGCTTTAGCTTGCTTATTCTTACAGAAAAAAAGTTTAAGGGGGGGCGAGACTTTGTCTACTGCCGAAGGATGGAGAGGAATAAAAAAAAATATATTTTTTTTTATACTAAACGAAGTTTCGCCCTCCTTGTAATAGGTAAGCTTGTATGTTTTACCTTATGGACAAATGTCATTATGAGGTGCTACAGTTATTACTAATTTAATTAGTGCTGTTCCATGAATTGGACAAGACATAGTTGAGTCAACAAACACTATTATTAATTTATGTTTAGGTATTATTACTTTATTTTTAATGTACGGCGCAATGCGAACTTATTTACTATATTTAAAAGTTTATACTAAGGAAACTTCTTTACCTACCATAGGTACTATACATAAGAATGCTCTAAAAAAAAGTAATAAAACTTTAAGATTAGATAAACAAGAATATATTTCGATACCTTCATCTTTTTTAGCTTTTTTAGCTGGATTAATAGATGGAGACGGATATATTCAAATAAGTAAAACACCAAAAGGATTTATAACTATGAAATTAGTTATATCATTACATTTAGAAGATATTTCTACTTTAGAATATATACATTCTGTTTTAAAATTAGGTAAGATTAATATATATAAAGATTTAAAAAGCCCTACTTGCAAATTAGTTATTAATAAAACTGATTTACAAGAAGTATTATTTCCTTTATTTATTTATAATAATATATTTTTCTTAACTAATACTAGAATAGATCAATTTAATTTAGCTATGTATATATTAAGAAATGATATAAAATTACAAAGTGAAATTTCAGAGGTTAAGAATGTACCATTTGTTTTTGAAATACCTAAAAGTCCAGTAGACTATACATTATTACCTTTTTTTAAAAATTGAATTGTAGGATTTAAACATCCTTGAAGATACCCCGATCTTATTGAATTTGTTAGAGAAAACCCTCTTACATATAAAAGAGTAAAAAAAGAATATAAAAGATTATGTTCTAATCGAAAGAGTTATTATAATTTATTAAAGTATTGTAGAGATCTGGAACATGTAAATAAAAAGTAGAACATGTAGTGAGTAAACAAATAATTAAAAGGGGAAGCTCTCATTCCCGCCTTAAATTGTTTACTCATAACCTTATCTTTAATATTTACAATAGTTTGCTTATTTAGCAGTTTATATATTTATAAATATAGGCGTAGACTGCGTCTAGCAAGCTCGCTCTTAATACAAAATTCTTGTTATTTTAGTCTTTAAGGCAAGAATTATATACATTTTATTTTTTAGTTAATAGCAATAATAATGAAATATAGCTCTTTAAAATCTTTTAGAGTAGGCACAGCTTACTCTCCTATAGAACAAAATACAGTTAAACCTGTAAATACTAATATAGTAGTTTGAGGCTCTAATTTAAATTCAACAGCAGGGGAAGGTCGTTTTACAAAAATAGTGAAAAACATGATTGCATTACCACCTTATCAAAAAAGTGTTATTATTGGAATACTTTTATCAGATGGGAATCTATCTTCTTCTAAATCACATGAAAACCCACATCTAACATTTAAACAAGGTTTAAAAAACTCAAACTATGTTTGATTTGCTTACTTTATATTAGCTCATTATTGCAACCTTCATCCTAGTTTAGTTAAAAGTTTTAGAAAAAACAGAGTAGCTTTTGCTATATATTTCCGTACTAGAGGATTGCCATGCTTTAATGAATTAAGACATTTATTTTATAAAGATAAAGTAAAAGTAGTACCTGAAGATATATATAATCTTTTAACTCCAGTAGCTTTAGCACATTTAATAATGGGCGACGGGTCTGCTAAAGAGTATGGTTTAATTATTTGTACTGATTCTTATAAATTAATAGACATAGTTCGTTTAATGAATGTTTTAATGATTAGATATAATTTAAATTGCAAATTACGTTTTCATACACCAACTCAACCTAGAATTTATATAAGTCAACATTCTATGCCTGTTTTACGTGAACTAGTAAAACCATATATGGCTGAATCAATGTTATATAAAATAGGGTTATAATGTTTAATATGGTGGGTGAGTGGTTTATTTGTGTCTAAGGTTCTTTTTTTATTAAAAAAAACAATGATGGTTGTAGGCTTCGCCTCTCAATTAAAACAAAGAATACATCCTGATTTATTTGAAGCTTTTAAATTGATTTTTTCTACAAATAGAAAAATAGATAGTACAAATAACTATAATCAATTTGGAGTTAGTTCCAAATCAGATGTACAAAAAGTTATAAATTATTTTTCATTTTCAGGTTTACATCCTTTAGTGGGATTAAAATATATACAATATGAAAAATGATTAAATAATTTGCGTGCAAGTTCACGTTATAGTAAATTAAATTATCCTAAATAACCTAAACATAAATTAATAATTTTAATGGGCTCCTTAAAAATAATAAATAATTATTTTTAGAGGCATAATGGGGAAAATTACAAGGACATTTAATAAATAAACAACCTCCGTTTTATTAAATTATTTGTAGCGGAACTTAATTCGGTATATAAGGCGCAAGCTTAGGATTAAGAGCGTTCAACGACTAATGAGTGAGTTATACCAACAATAAGCTCAACACGATAACCCCTAAATCTTCTTTAAGAAGATTTAAGAAATAGTCTAAATACATCTTAATAGATGTAAAGTATAAATTAAATATTCTACAAAAACAATCGTCATTTGAGGAGGTTTATATACAGATGAACCACATTGCGGCGACGTAATGTTAAAAATTCTGCTTAATGCTGGAACATCTCCCATCTTAGGATTTGCATACGACTTATTCTTGTTATTTTTAACAATTATTTGCGTGAAAATTGCAATGACATGGAGACAATCAGCAGGGGTGAGAAGTATTCATACTTCAGAAGCCTCTCAGAGACTACATGCAGAAGATCTCGCCTACGCTTATTTAGTAGGATTATTTGAAGGAGATGGATTTTTTTCTATCACAAAAAAAGGAAAATACCTAACATATGAATTAGGTATTGAATTATCTATTAAAGATGTACAATTAATTTATAAAATTAAAGCATTATTAGGTATAGGAGTTGTAAGCTTCAGAAAAAGAAATGAGGTAGAGATGGTATCTCTAAGAATTAGAGATAAAAAACATTTAAAAAACTTTATACTACCCATTTTTGATAAATACCCTATGTTTTCTAATAAACAATATGATTACTTAAGATTTAGAAGTGCTTTGCTTTCAGGTATTATATATTCTGAAGATTTACCTGAATATACTAGAAGCAATGTACCTTTAAATTCTGTAGAATCTATTTTAGATAAGTCTTACTTTTCAGCTTGATTAGTAGGATTTATAGAGGCTGAAGGTTGCTTTAGTATATATAAATTAAAAAAAGACAATGATTATTTAGTAGCTAGTTTTGATATTGCCCAAAAAGATGGTGATATTTTAATAAAAGCTATAAGTAAGTATTTATCTTTTACCACCACGGTTTATTTAGACAAGTATGATTGTTCTAGATTAAAAGTTACAAGTGTAAGATCAATAGAGAATACTATTAATTTTTTAGATAGAGCACCGGTAAAACTAATGGGAAATAAAAGATTACAATACTTATTATGAATAAAACAATTGCGTACAATATCTAGATATGCGGAAAAAATAAAAATACCTTCAATTTACTAAATAAACAAGAGATAATGATATAGTCCGATCAATGAAGAGATTTATTGAGTGTAGTGAGAGTATTTAATTAATATTAAATACGTGACTACCAACACAAATGCTCTGTAAATAACGCAACATTAAACAGATTCTTCGCTTTACATTTTGTATTACCGTTTATTTTAGCGGCATTAGTTTTAATGCATATGATAGCTTTACATGATACAGCTGGATCAAGTAATCCATTAGGAGTTCCAGTATATTATGATAGAATGCCTATGGCTCCTTATTTCTTATTTAAAGATTTAATTACTATATTTATCTTTATATTTGTTTTAGGAATATTTGTATTCTTTATGCCTAATGTTTTAGGTGATAGTGATAATTATATAATTAGGAAAGCTAGTTATTGTCAGAATGAACTTCTGGCTACAAGAAACCATCAAATTGCGGGAAAACCCTAAAGCAATTTCAACCAAGCAGACATGGTAACATAGTTTGTGGCACAGGTAACGACTCGTGGTATGGTAAAATCGAAATTGATTATCTAATGTCTGATAAATGGGTAATCCGCAGCCAAGCACCTATCACTGTATTTACAGTGAGGTGTGCAGTTCATCGACTAAATGTTGGTTGGCGCAAGCTTAAGATATAGTCAAGCCCCTTTCGAAAGAATGCAGGATCTTTTTTTGATAAGAAGATTTCGTTAAATGGATAGGTTTAGTAGTCCTACGGACTCAGCAAGCTCCTATTTAGGGAGAATGCCTTAGTCAGGCGTAACTGTTATTTAATTACTTTCTATACTTTTTTAAAGACTGAAAGTTATATATCCTCTTTTTATCAAAATAATTCTCTCCTGACGGAATCTGCCGACAGTCTTAAACCTGCCCGTGTAGGAAAAGTAGGAAATAAAGAAATGACTCTTTATGAAGTTAAAAGTTTATTTCAAACTATAAAGAATTCAGATCCTTCATATGAAGGATCTGAAAAAGAATTTGGTTTACTTGCCAATGGTTTCTGGCAAGCGGAAGGGTATATAGGAGGTATATTTAGATCTGAGTTGAATTTTTATCCTATCTGCTCAGCTACTCAGTTGTTTTCTGAAGAAAGCGCGAAATTTTTTATTAGATTAGACAAAGCTTTATGTAATAAAGGAACTTTTAGTATAACTTTAAATAGCTTTGGTAAGTTTGTTATTGCTTATAGATTATCCGGTTGAGATACTTTTTTTTCTGTATTTGTTCCTTATTTCTATATGCAATATGGTGAAAAATATCGTGCTATTCTAAAACTAAAAAAAATTTATGAATTAAAAGATTATATTAAACATCACAGTTCAGACGATAAGGCTAAAGTTTTATTAGTGAGTCTTGTTTATTCTTTAACTGCTCATTCTCCTCGTTATAAAGTAAGTTTAGAAGAAAAATTAATTTCTTTAAATTTAGATCAGGGCTTATTGAAAGAATTACCTTTATATAAAGAAAATGATGTAAAACCATCTTTCTTATTTATATTAGGGTTCTTTTTAGGTGATGGTACTTTACATTTGAAACTGGAATGAAAAGACAAAAATAGTACTGTTGTTATTGTTCCTTTATTTAATATAATACAATCTAATGTAGAATCAAATAAATATATAATGGAAAGAATGACTAGTTGTTTAAACGCTTTGAATATTAAAGCTAATTTAGACAAAGGTACTAATACTTTTACTTTAACAGTAAAAGGTATTGATAATGTATTTAATTCTTTATTTCCTTTATTGAAAAAATATTCGCATTTCTTATATGGGAAAAGAGATAGCTTTAATTTATTAGTATGAGTAGAGGGGCTAATTAGATCAGGAGGCCATCACACTTATTTTGGTCTAAAAGCGCTTGTATATAGAATATATCATAGTACTAATGAGCGTATTACAGACAAAGAAGTTTGAATGAGCCGTCTTGAGGACTGATTAAAAGCAGTTTCTGCTCGTAGAGAATGTGGAGAATATTATATTTCACCTATATACACTTCTAATAAACAGATTATAGGTTGACAAGTACGTTTCCCCTCTACTTTAAAGTTACCAAAATCCAATAAAGCATTTATGTCTTCAACCTGTGGTGGTCAAGATAAAGCTTTAGCAATAGCTGTGCAGTATAGAGATAAAATTCTTTCAGATTGAATTAATCTTAATTTTTAGTGGCTGGCTGGCGTGCCTCTTCAAAGAAATTATGCCCGCCTCTTCAATATGTTTTCACCTTAGTAAATATAAAGTACCCGCTTCGCGCTTCGCACTAATGAGAGATAGAGGTAGTAACAAATCTGACTAACTAATCTGGGCTAACCCTATGCAAACACCACCTGCCATAGTACCTGAATGATATTTATTACCTTTCTATGCTATTTTAAGATCTATTCCTAATAAATTATTAGGAGTTATCGCAATGTTAGCTGCAATATTAATTATTTTAATATTACCTAAGGCTGACCTAGGTTTAACAAAGGGTTTACAATTTAGACCTTTAAGCAAGGCGGCTTTCTACGTCTTTTTAGTGAACTTTTTAATATTAATGCAAATAGGTGCTAAACATGTAGAAAGTCCTTTTATAGAAATAGGACAACTAAGTACTGCTTTATATTTTTCTCATTTCTTATTTATATTACCGGCAGTAAGTATATTAGAAAATACTCTTGTAGATTTAGAATTACAAAATAATGCCAAAAATATATAGGGTTAATGCTATGTATAGCTTGCTTTTTACTACAAAGTAGTGCTGTGTAGCCCCTCCGGGGCTCGTGGTATTTTTTTTTTTCGAAAAAAAAATACTACACACGAACGAGTAAAAAAAAAATAAAGTTTTCTTTATTTTTTTTTTATTGCTAGAGCGAGGGGCGCTAGCTCTCCGTCTCCGATTCCGTAGGAATCGGAATACGGAGAGCTTGCGCCTGGAATACTCGTTAGCAGCGTCTGCTAAGTAAGGCACTGCTTTGTAGTACTAGCAAAGATTAAGATTGTAAACGGTTTTACACGGTGATTGCAGATCATTTGAATGAGGTTCAATTCCTCCTTAATCTTTATTTTATTTAGTAGTGCTGTAGTGCTAGCACTAGCACTAGCAAGTTTGAGCAAGCTCTTGCTTGCTGATTATTTTTTTCTGTGCTTCTGTGCGAAGCATACAGAAAAAAATCAGAAGGACTATTACTCTAACTTATATAATTATTAAAGGTAAAAAAAAACAATACGAGCTTGCTGATTATTTTTTTCTGTGCTTCTGTGCGAAGCATACAGAAAAAAATCAGAAGGACTATTACTAGACGAAGTCTAGCCCCCCCCCTCCAGAAGAATGCCTCCCGGAGGGAATATGGCTACTGACAGTTTATTATTATAGCTTGCGAGTCCATCCATATCCCTTTGGGATCAGTAGGACTACTAACTGTATGTTTTAATCCTTTATTAATTATAGATTAACTAATATTTAGAATATACAAATAAGTTACTACTACAGATGAATTTTTTTTTTATTGTAGTTTTAGTACCTTAGCACGTAGTATCGCTTGCGAGCAATTTCGTTGTAGGCTTAACTATACTATAATAATTTCACTAAATAGCCACGATAGTGGTTATTTTAAAGATTGGGGCTGCTTTTCTGCTATAGCTGCTTCTTGCTTTATAGGTATAAAGCAAGAAGCAGCTAAGCAAACAGAAGTAGCTGACAAAATAAATATTTGTATTTAAAATGTTTTAGAATAGTACTTTTATGGCTGCTAGCTTGCGTATTTGAACTTTTCTCCAGGTGAACGAAGTTTCTAGTAGGAGTACACTTCGTTAGAGGGAGGCGCCCCCGAAGAAGTACCCCCTCTTCGCACCGTCCCCCTCTAGTATCGCTACCTAGAATGGAGTTCCTATCCTACGGAGAGCTTGTGCCAATATATCGGCTAAGCAGAAATTCGCAAGCTAGCAAACTAGAAGTATATGCTACGTATATTGCACCACTAGTAACCATAATCGAATAATTTGATAGATCAGGCTAGATAGCTTATTACTGCTTGCGAGTCCATCCATATCCCTTTGGGATCAGGAGGACTACTAAGTAGCAGATATAATCTAACCCACGTTATCATTTTTTTTATTTAGTAATAGCTATCCCGATCCCCGACCCTCTCTCCGGGGGGGAAAAAATCTTTTTACTATTCCGAGCTTTCGCGATTCGTTCCCCTAACGAAGTGTATGAATGCCACCCAGAGGGATATGGAATCGGCAGATTTTTTTTCTTCGAAGGCGCTAGCTCTTCAGCCTACCCCTCGCTATCGGGGATGGGGATGAAACGAAGTTTACTCTTCGTTCACATGAGCTCTCAGAAGGATGCCCCCTTGTTTCTTTAACCCGCTATATCCCTCCGGGATCAGCGAACAAAGTTCCCTCCTGCTTTTACTAATCCTAGAGGAGGAGCTTGCGTATACGAAGTCTCTTCGTGAAACGAATAGCGCCATATCCCTCCGGGTACGCAGGCTAAGGGTTAAAATATAATATGATTTTGTAGAACCGTTATCACATTAATTTATAGTGGGGAGCTCTAGCAAACTCGCTCGTAATTATTAATTAAAAATATTAGTTAATAACTTTTAAGTGAAAAATTATGTTCACAAAGAGTACTTTAATTATTTCCTAATTTTGTCTTTAGATAAGGAGAGTTGTTCCCACCAGCCTAATTTGACCTTAAGATCCCAAATGTCTATGGGTATGGAAAGATGATTTAATTCTACAAATGCTAAAGATATAGGTACACTATATTTAATCTTCGCTCTTTTCTCAGGATTATTAGGAACAGCTTTTTCAGTGTTAATTAGACTTGAACTTAGTGGACCTGGAGTACAATATATTTCTAATAATCAATTATATAACAGTGTAATTACAGCTCACGCTATATTAATGATATTCTTCATGGTCGACAATTGAAGACTATTTAATTTTAATTTTCAAGCTAGCACCCTTCGAATATTTTTTTCAAAGAAAAAAATTACAGAGGTCGCTCTCAATAATAACCAAAACAACACTATTACTATTACAAATAGTAATAATAATAATTCTAATAAAAATAACGATGAAGATAAAATACCACTATATACTAAAGTATATATAGAAAACCCTTTTAATAATAGAAATCTTATCTTAAAAGTATCGAAAAATCAAAAAGGTGTTTATGTTTGAGAAAGTAATGATCATGCTTATGTAGGACATTCTATCAATTTGTATAATAGAATAAGTTCTTACTTTATGCCATCTATTCTTCAAACTAAAGCACGTAGAGTGTTACGTTATTTTAATAAACACGGATTTCAAGATACAAATCTTACAATTTATATAATGGATGAGAATTCTAGCTTAGATGACGTTGTAAGCTTAGAACAGCATTTTATAGATACTTTAAAACCAAGTTTAAACGTAGATTTGGTGGCAAGCAGTTCTGGTTATCATGAACCAATGGGCCAAGAAATAAGAGATAGATTACGTAAACAAAGAGGTACTCCTGTATATATTTATAACGTAGAAGATTTTACTTTATTATATATATTTGAATCGAAACAACATATGTATGATTCAATAAGTATTCATCATAAAACTTTAAATAACTGTTTAGATGCAGGTACAGTGTATTTAGATACTTTATTTTTATCTTTGGATTTAATAGAAGAATCTGAAAATACGAATTTATTAACTCTAGAGGGAATAAAAGAGTTGGTAAATGAAAAACGTGCATTATATACAGTTAAACATCCTGCTTCTATTTCTATTTTAGCAGAATTTAAAGACGATTCAAGTAAGAATCTGGAATTTTCATCGTTAACAAGTTTAGCTAATCACTTAAAAGGAGATCGTGTAACTATTAGACAATATTTAAAAGGTGTAAAATCAGGTTATTATAGAGGAAAATGAAAATTTACATATAAAGATTAAATAGAAAGGCATGGCCGGGTAAGGCAGAAATGCTTTACTTTATTTTCACTATATGCAGGAATCCCCTTAGAGCCTTTAAAACTAGTACCGCAGACTATATGTTAGCAGTGGAATACAGTGACATTTTAAAGGATTGGGTAATCCGCGGGAAACCAAAGATAATTTTGTTATCAAGTAGGATCCTAAGAGACTACACGTGAAATATCTTAGTGTATATTTTATAATATTCAAAGATAAAGATATAGTCCGTACATATTCGAAAGATTATGAGTAAACGTATGCCTGCATTAATAGGTGGATTCGGAAATTTTCTAATGCCTTTAATGGTAGGAGGTCCTGACATGGCATTCCCTAGATTAAATAATATTAGTTTCTGATTATTACCTCCTAGTTTATTATTATTAATATTCTCTGCTTGTATTGAAGGAGGTGTGGGTACAGGTTGAACACTTTTGAAGGATAAGGTGTTGCTCTTTGGTAACTTAGAGGCAATAAAACTCTACTCGATGCGTGAAACCCTTGAAGTTTATATAGCTTATACTATTATCTACTCACTTTTAATTTTAGTAGTAATAATGTTAATAGTATTCTTAGGTTTTCTTATAAAAAACCTAAGTACAAGACAATATGCCTGGGAACTAACTAAATTAATGTTTAGAACCCATCAGAGACTAAACGTAGAGCATCCTAATGAAAATAATAATTTATTTGACCATTCTAAATCAATTAATAGATTTAAATATTACGAAAATAAAGATAATTTCCATCAATGATTAGTAGGTTTTACTGATGGTGATGGAAGTTTTTCGATTGTCAGAGTAGCTGAAAGAAAATGAACCCTATTTTTTAAATTAACTCAGAGTACTTATAATTTAAGAGCTATACATTTTATTAAAAATCAATTAGGCGTAGGTTCAATTTACGTAGATAGCGATTGTAATAAAGCAGATTTTAGGATAAGAGATAGAAAAACTATAGGTGCTACGATTTTACCTATTTTTGATAAATATCCTCTATTGACTAGTAAATACTTTTCATATTTAAAATTTAAAAAAGCATATGAAATATTAGAAAATCCCAATTTATCTACTCAAGATAAAGATAATTTATTACTAGCACTACAAAAAGAACAAATGCCTTTAGATTATATTTCTCCTGCATGAAAAACAGTAAACTATGAAGTTAATGATACAAATAAAGCTAAATCTGTTATGAGTAAATATTGACTTATAGGTTTCACTGAAGCAGAAGGAAGTTTTTATCTTGTAAATAAAGCTTCTACTCGTATTGTTCATGCCTTTGAAATAACTCAAAAATTAGATTTTATCGTTTTAAAAGCTATAGCTCATATATTGGGTATAAGTGTAAGTAGAAAAAAATTACGAGCTTCGCGCCACACAGTAGTTACTACAAATTCACGGGCTATTTCAAATATAATAGATTACTATAGTAAAACTATGAAAGGTATAAAAGCTGTAGAATTTAGAATTTGAGCTAGATCTTATGTGAAATATAAAGGTAACTATGAAAAATTAAATAGTATAAGAGAAAATATAAGAGTTTTCAGACAAATCAGGCTCCGCTCTTAATGACAAATTTAAATATAAAGATTAAGATCTAGAATGGATTAGGATGAAGGTATAGTCCAAACTATCATGAAAATGATAGAAATAACGATAGTATTTAAAAGAGTATGCTGCATATTTTATAAAATATGCCGCGACTAAATATGAGGTTATAAATACAAAAATGTTATCCCCCATTATCAGGATTACAAAGTCACAGTGGACCAAGTGTAGATCTTGCAATATTTACTTTACATTTAACAGGGGTAAGTAGTTTATTAGGATCAATAAATTTCATCACAACAATTGTGAACATGAGAACACCAGGAATAAGATTACACAAACTAGCCTTATTCGGATGAGCCGTAGTTATAACAGCAGTATTACTTTTATTATCATTACCTGTATTAGCTGGTAAAATACTGCCAGTGTTAAATTTGGCAAATTGCTGGAAACAGATATATTTATTTATTATATCTTTATTAGCAGGATGCTTATTTTATTATAAATTATTAAGTATCTTCAGAGACTATTCGCCAAAATTTGTATGTTTTAAATCTTATTTAAATATAGATCGTAAATTCTTTTCTGTAAAAAGAAAAATTCCATCATGAGGTACGCCTACTAATAATGGAGAATTGGATCCTAAATTTTCTTCGTATTTAGCTGGTATAATTGAAGGAGATGGTACTATTATAGTACCTAAAAGAGAAAGATCACTTAAAGGTGACTTATATTACCCTTCAATACAAATAGTATTCGATTCGAGAGATTTTCCTTTAGCTTTAATGTTACAATCTAAATTAAATCATGGATCTATTTCTAAAAAAAAAGGTTCTAGTGCTTATGTCTTAACAATTAATAAATTAGAAGGTATATTTCTAATAGCCAATGTTATAAACGGTTATATGAGAACTCCTAAGATTTATGCTTTACATAGATTAATTGATTGATTAAATCTAAGATTTGATTTTAATATAACCAAGAAAAATAAAGATATAAGTGATATAAATTCTAACAGTTGATTAGCAGGGTTTATAGACGCAGATGGTCATTTTTCAGTAAGAACGACTTTAGTAACGGAGCAGGCTTCGCCTACTAAATATCCAAAAATAGAATGTAAATTTGAATTATCGCAAAGACAAAATGATCATAATTATGAAAATAATTTGGAATATTTGAGTCTAATTGCGGACTTTTTATCTTCTACTGTTAAAGAAACCAGAATGAATAGGCCAAACCCTGAATATAGAGTTAGAACTACAAATGTAGATAGTAATTTTATATTAGTTCAATATCTTGAGCAATATCCTTTATTTTCTAGTAAATATTTAAACTATAAAGATTGAATAAAAGTATTGTCATATTTTAAAGCCAAAAGTCATACAAAATCTGAGTCTATTAAAGCTATAGTTGAAATTAAAGCACAAATGAATAATAAAAGAACAGAATTTAATTGAGATCATTTAAATAATTTATATAACTTATACAAATAAAACATAGTCCCAACAATATGGCGACATATTGAGTGTCTGCCTTAAACAGTTTTGTTTATGAGGTTAATTAATTAACCATGAGACCTGGTCTAGCAGGCCAAGAATATTTTTTTGGGTATTACTATGGTATTAACTGATAGAAATTTTAATACTTCATTCTTTGAAGTAGCCGGTGGTGGAGACCCTATATTATTCCAACATCTTTTCTTAAGAGATATTTTAATTAATTATTATATTTTAGCTATTATTCCAATAATTAAAATAGCCAAAAAATCTAGCTTTTTATTTAAATTAAATTATAGTACTTCTTCAACAAGTAATTTTTGTTTAGAATCCTTTTACTCCAAATATAATGAACATTTACCTGGCAATACCTCACCCTCAAAAAAATTCTTAACTTGATTTATAGGATTTACAGAAGGTGAAGGATCTTTTATCGTAAATAATAGAGGTGATCTTTGTTTCGTTATTACACAAGGTAACCTAGATATCTATGTATTAGAATATATAAAAGAAATTTTAGGGTTTGGTAAAGTAATACCTCAATCTAAAACTACAAGTAGATATGTTACTCAAAATAAAAAAGAAATAGAATTGCTTGTTCATTTATTTAACGGTAATCTTATATTACCACGTAGAAAGGAAAAATTTGAAGAATTTGTAAAAGGATTTAATACATGAGTAACTAAAGGAAGAATTCAATTAAATACAGTTGAAATAAAACATACCTATATTTTACCTAGTTTAGATAACAACTGACTTTCAGGTTTTACTGACGGAGAAGGTTGTTTTACTTGTTCAATAAATAAAGATAAAGGATTCAGTTTTAATTTTAATATTTCTCAAAAATGAGAGCAAAATGTTAAAATATTAGAACATCTCTGTTCATTATTTAATGCAGGTAAAGTATCCAAACATAGTTCTGATAATGCCTATGAATATAGAATAGGCGGATTAGAAAATTGTAGAAATGTATTTACTTATTTTAATAACTATAACTTAATAACGAAAAAATCTGCTTCATATGTAGCATGAAAAGAAGTACATGGTGATTTATTAAATAAAAATCACTTAGATCCTATAAAACGAGTTGAATTAAAAGAAAAAGCTAAATTAATTAATAAATTTAATTAAAGTATAGGGAAAAAAAGTCAAGGTTTAACGTATAAGTTATGAAACTCTCAGGACAGATGTAAAAAGATATAAGATCCGTAAGAGTAAATATTCTATATAGAATATACCTTAGATTTAGTTAGTATTTAGCGGATATTACTTGTAACTCTTAAGTATAATGCGTATATAATAAAGTATACGTTATTGTACATGTTAATAGATAACATAAGGAAAAGTTAATATAAATACTAGCAACACTAGTGTTAACGGTCAATGAATATTCTCATTCGAAGACCGTCGGTTATTTAAGTGACCGCTACAGACTGGTTCACTGGTGGGTAGCTGAAATGCTGCTTAATGTACAGTCGGTTTCTTCCGTATTTCCGATATACGCACAAGCCCATGATTATTATATCACTGGTACCTGGATTTAACAAGAGAAAAACAAGTAAGTTAAATTTGAAGAAATGGATTCTTCGGTCAAAAATGGCCCTTTAAATTCAATTTATCGCAACAAACTATAAGCGAGGAGTTCGTTTTATATTTATTAGGTACTATGCACATAAGTTGTACTTTGTTGTACACCGTTATAGTAAAAATCCTAAAAATTTACGATAATTCGCAAGTAACCAACGCGCTTAGCACGCTAGTAGGAACTTCAGAGGCCATACGTTTGTTAAACATAAAATCAATTCATAATCTTAGTAAGTCCCCTAATAGTTTAAGATTTAAACAATGACTAGCCGGATTAATAGACGGAGATGGTTGTTTTTCATTATCTAAAAAAGGTTATGCTAGTTTAGAAATTACAATGGACATTCGAGATGAGTGTGCTTTACAAGCTGTAAAAAACGTTTACGGAGGTTCAATTAAATTAAGATCAGGTGTCAGTGCACTAAGATATAGATTACATAGTAAAGAAGGTTTTCTAAATCTTATTAATGATGTAAACGGTCATATAAGAAACCCTAATAGATTGATACAATTAAATTATATTTGTGTAAAATATGATATAGTATTAAAATATCCTGAAAAGTTGACTAGAGATAATGGTTGATTATCGGGATTTTTCGATGCAGATGGGTCAATTACTATAAAGAGTACAGATGGACAATTATCTATTTCTGCAGGCCAAAAGACATCTGAGTTATTAACACCTTTAGTTGAACAGTTTGGGGGTTATGTCTACATAGATAGAGGTGGAAATGGTTCATTTAAATGATATGTAACTAAGAAAGAAGATGTACTTAACCTGATAGAATATTTTAAAAAATATCCCTCTAGATCAGCTAAAAATAATAGATTGCACTTAGTGCCTAAGATATATGAATTGAAGAGTATGAAAGCTCATACTGCGCCTTCAGGGTCTTTATTAGCTAAAAGCTGAGAGACTCTTATGGCTAAATGAAAAAATTACGGATAAATTATGTTTAAAGATATGGTCCAAACATTTTAGTGTTACACGTTACACACTAAAATGTAGCATCCCGAGGTAAAAATTATAAGCCTCATAATGTTGCTGTATGCTGGAAACACTTCGATATCAAGTTTTAAATACTCCCCTTTCAAAGATATAGTAAAAAAGTTAAAACAATGAAGTCAATCAGCAGGTAACACTTTTAAGGTTAACCTTAAAAGTGGAACCTCAGAGACTATATGCGACAATACTGAAACAATAAAAAATATTTCTATTCATGTGGCTACTCATTTAAAACCCCTAAACGATGAACAATTTGGGCATTATTTAGCTGGTTTGATAGATGGAGATGGGCATTTTAGTAGCGAAGCTACTAAACAACAATTAGTCATTGTATTTAGTTCACCTGACGTTAAATTAGCCTATTATATAAAAGAAGTAATAGGATTTGGTAATGTAAAAAAAGTTAAAGATAAAAATGCTTACTTATATATTATATCTAACAAAGAAGGTTTATTTAGAGTAATTAATTTAATTAATGGTAAATTGAGAACTTTAAATAAATTTAATCAAGTTCTTAATAATATATTAGCTTACCCTACATATGCAAAAGAAAATCTAGAATTTAAAATAAATGATTCTAATAATTTATATAATCATTGAATAGCCGGATTTTCGGATGCAGATGCTAGTTTTCAAATAAAAATTATTACTAGAGATGATAAGCCTAGACCTGAAATTAGATTAAATTACCAAGTAGTACGCTCCGCTAAAAAAGATAATCCTATATTGTTATTATTAAAGGAATTTTTTGGAGGTAATATAGGTTATAGATCAAGTCAGGGTACTTATTATTATGGATCAACTAGTTTTGGTTCAGCTAAAAAGGTGATTAATTATTTTGATCATTTTCATTTACAATCTAGTAAACATATTAATTATCTTAAATGAAGAAAAGCTTATTTACTTATACAAAAAAAAGATCATTTAACGGAAAAAGGGTTAGATAAAATAAGAAAATTCAAAATTTCTATGAATAGAAATTCAGTATAAGATAGAGTCCTAACAAAGATGTAAATCTTTGAGTATTAATTATAATAGATCTAGACATTAAGTTAAACTTCCTAATATTAGTAGGACTAACTCTATGTTTTATTTACGACTATTAAATTAATCAAAATTAATGTTATATATTAATCGTGCCAGCTTTCGGTATAATTAGTACAACTATCTCAACTAATTCAAATAAACCAATATTTGGGTACATAGGAATGGTCAATTGGCCTACGTTAATTAATAATTACGTAAAACCCCTCTATATGCTGGGAACCTCTAACATCTTAAATACTAGAAATAATAAGTATTTCAGTGAAAATTTTAAGGATATTACAATGAGCAATCAGCAGGTAAATAAATTTATATTGTTTATAAAGGAGATTACTCTCTTTATATATTTTATTTTTTATAACCTCAGAGACTACACGAGGGGAATCTTTCAATCTGAAAGATTAAGATATAGTCCAATATTTTATAAAAGTACTCGAATATCGTTTAATAATGCAGTACCTGTAAATAAAGTATTTAAAAGAAATTACTCTATTGATAATCGTTTACATAAACTAGATCCTAATTGGGTGACAGGATTTGTAGACGCTGAGGGTTGTTTTTCTACAATAATAGAAGTATCTGAGGATCTAAAACGAAAAGTTAGAGTTTCCTTTGAAATAAATTTACACGAAAAAGATGAACAAATCTTGGTAAGTATTAAGTCTTTTTTTGGTGTAGGACAAGTATATAACAGATCAGATAAAAAAATTTCTATATACAGAGTAACTAATGTAAACTACATAAAAGATAATATAATACCTCATTTTATAGAGTACCCTCTTATGAGTAAAAAAGCTCTAGATTTTTTATTATGATCAAAGGTTATAGAAATTATTCTGAACAAAGAGCATCTAAGTGAGGAAGGATTTTTAAAAGTACTTTCTTATTATGCATATATAAACACTGGAGTATCCAAAAAGGTTCAAAAATACTATCCTAATATTATACCTGCGGATAAACCGGATACGTTTTTACCTGAAACTTTGCATCCTCAGTGAGTATCTGGATTTGTAGCGGGGGATGGAGGGTTTTCTATTTACATTAGATCTGCTAAGGATTATGTAATCTCAGAAAAAGTATCTTGTAGATTTCACATTGCTCAACACATTAGAGACTTAGAGCTAATGAAATTATTCATAAAATTTTTTGATTGTGGTTCTGTAGGAGTAAGATCTAATAAAGCTACACCTAGATGTGACTTTTACGTACAAGATTTTTTTCTTATAATAGAAAAAATCTTACCTCATTTTGATACTTATCCGTTATTAAATTTAAAACAGCAAGATTATCTTTGTTTTAAAGAATGTGTATCTATTATTAAGTCGAAAACCCATTTAACTCGTGAAGGTTTAAATAAAATTAAAAGTTTAAACTTAGAGATGAATTCTAATAGGTTAAAATAATACTTTATTTACGTAAAATATCGCTATGCTATGATGTCTATAGGAATACTAGGATTTATAGTATGAAGTTGTGTTATGGCTTCACCCTATAGTGATATAGGGAGTACAATTAATTTCGCTATATGCTGGAACAGTTTAGTGCTAATTAGTACCTTGTATGGTAAAAATCTAATTAGCTATACTCAATCAGCAGACAATCTGTCCCTGTATTCCTTAAAGGATAACAAACAGAGTGTCTCAGAGACTACACGCGAAACATCTTTTAAATTTTCCGCATTTCATATTTATTATAATACATTATTTAAAAATAAAGACCCTTTATCTGATGAATGATTAACTTGATTTATTGGGTTTGCAGAGGGGGATGGAGCTATTCAAACCTACGATGAGGGTAAAAGAGTTCGTTTTGTTCTTACTCAAAAAGAAAGTGATATACTTCATAAAATACAATTTAAATTTAACATAGGTGTTGTTAAACATTTTCCTCAAGGAAAGAGTGGAAAAAATAATGATTTTTATAGATGAATGGTAGATAACCCTTCACATATTTTACTTTTAGCTTTATTATTTAATGGTAATATAGCTCAAAGCCATAGAATTAAACAATTAGCTCTATGAGTTAATGCTTTAAATAATCGTTTTGGTTCTGAAACTATAAAGTTAAATAATACTCCTGTTCCAGTTACATTACAGGATGGTTGATTATCAGGGTTTACTGATGCTGAAGGATGCTTTAATGTATCTATTACAGCTAACTCTAGATATACATTAGGTCATGTTATAAAAATGCGTTATATATTAGATCAAAAAGATGGTGTTATACTAAATAAAGTATACGAATTATTTGGATTTGGTAAAGTAACATTAAGATCTGGAACTAAGGATGTTTATCGTTATACAGCTACCGGATTTAAAGCATTGCATGATGTGATAGTATACTTTAAATTATTTCCATTACAAACTAAAAAAGCTTTTTCTTTTGAAAAATGATTAATTGTTCATAACCAAGTGTATAATAAATTACATTTAACTGATGAAGGATTATCACAAGTAAGAACTCTGCAAAAACAAATTAATTTAAATAATAGTACGACAAATAAAGTAGGAGCGGCGCTAGAAAAAAAATAATTTATTATTTTTTTTTTAATCGCTACAAAGATGAAGATATAGTCCGACACTTCTTGTGAAAGAAGCATACAGAGCTAGCACCTTGTATGGGTAAATAAAAAAAAAATATTTATTAACGGTTTGGCATCACATGTACACAGTTGGATTAGACGTGGATAAACTTGTGTTCACGGTAAAAATCTTGCTATATGCTGGAAACTCTTGATTAAGTAGTCCACTCGTTTTTATAGCGTTAGGCACAATCTACTTATATTTAACAAGACAATCAGCAGGAAACTTTTTTTGTTTTAGTACAATGGCTAAGGCCGCTACTAAAAATACTTATAATAAATGATTTGAATTACCTAAAATATCTGAGCATGTCCCTATTCATAATAGTAATCTTAATGATGAAGAGCTTGGTTATTTTTTAGCTGGGTTAATAGAAGGTGATGGTTGATTCGGTAAGAAAGAACTACATATAGTGTTTTCCGAAAATGATTCATCTTTGGCTTACCTTATTAAAAAACGTATAGGTCACGGTAATATATATAAAATTAAAGATAAAAAAGCTGTGAGATATATTTGTAAAAATAAAGAAGGCTTATCTATTATTTTATCTTTAATTAATGGGAAATTTGTAAGTAATTATAAATATGAACAATTAATTAAACATAATTATAGTGAAGATTTTAATATTAATATATTACCTCCCTTAATGTCTTTATCTTTAGATAATTATTGATTGGCGGGTTTTACTCAAGCTGATGGATGTTTCCATATAAGTGTTGTAAAAAGTAAAACACACAAAGCTGGATATAGTATAAGATTAGAATTTTCTTTAAAGCAAAATGATGTATTACCTTTAAGATTATTATATAATGAATTAGAAATGGGTAATCTTTCTCAATATCATACAGGTGTATGATGTTATAAAAGTACAGGATATAAAACTGCAGCTCATTTAATTAATTACTTTGATAAATATAATATTTTTGCTGGTAAATATGTAGATTATATTAAATTTAGAAAAGTTTATATTATGATAACAGAGGGTAAACATTTAGAAGAGAAAGGTATCAAAAAAATTAAAAGTATTTCATCAAAAGGATCCTCAGAGACAAGCACGCAAGAAATTTAACATATTACGTTAAATTAAGATACTGTCCAAATTACTAAGTTCGACAAGAGCTTACTTTACAGCAGCTACATTAATAATAGCTGTACCTACAGGTATAAAAATATTCTCATGATTAGCTACTTGCTATGGAGGATCTATAAAAATGACACCTTCTATGTTATTCTCATTAGGTTTTGTATTTATGTTTACAATAGGAGGGTTAATAAAAAACCACTTAGCTCTCCCTTTAAAGATCGCTATATGCTGGGAACTTCTGACAATTATACTACTAGAATTATATTCAGTGACAATGTATAATTTTGAACAATCAGCAGGGAACCTACGGGTATTTAATGCTTTAGTAGGACCCTTAGAGACTACACGCGATCCTCGTAATATATTTACGAGAAGATATAGTCCGTGAAATAAAAATGCATTAATAGGCTCCGCCTCTTCATTTAGTAACAATAGTTTTAATTCAAAAACTATTTATAGCTTACGTAACCATTACTCAACTTCTAGTAAAGAAGATAATACAAAAAATTTCGTAGCTTTAGCTGTATTCCCGCCGAAGGCGGGATACACTTCGTTAGTAGCACCACTAAAGATATATTCTCAATTTAAAGAGGATAGATCTTCTATTTTAAAAGAACAAAAAGATAAATCAGGGATTTACTGTTTAATAAATAACATAAACGGGCATTCTTATATAGGTAGTTCTATTAACTTAGCTTCTAGAATGAAAAATTATCTTAACAATACTTTCTTAAAAAGTAGACAAAATGCTAATATGCCCATTGTAAAAGCTTTACTTAAGTATGGTCAATCTAACTTTACTTTACTAATAGTGGAGTATGTAGAACCCCAGGTTTTAACTGTTAGAGAGACTTATTTTATAACATCTATATTGCCTTATTATAATGTATTAAAGCAAGGTTATTCTTCTTTAGGATATAAGCATACAGAAGAAACTAAACAATTATTATCAGAATTGGCTAGTAATAGAGTACATAGTGATACAACTAAAGGTTTAATAGCTAAAGCTTTAACAGGTGAAAATAACCCTTTTTATAATAAAAGTCATTCTATGGAAAGTAAAGTAAGAATGATAGAAGCTAAATCAGCTTATCCTGTTTATATTTATGATTCCTTTAAAAATTTATTGGTTATTTTCCCTTCCGTTTCATCTTTAGCTCATTTAATTAAATCTAATCACTCTACTATTGTTGAGGCTATAAGAGAGCAAACTATATTTAGAGGTGAATGATATTTTACCAATATACCTTATAATATAAGTGATAATCCTTTAATATCTAATTGAACACATAAAGAATGTAAAGAATTAATATTAGATATTAATAATATGAGTCATATTAGAAAAGGAATATTTGTATACGATACTAATAAAAATTTCATACGTAAGTATGAAGGAGTAACGGATGCACAAAGAGACTTAAATATTAGTCATAGTACAATTAAAAAATATGCTAAAATAGGGGGTTGTTATAATGGTTACATATTTAGTTATGAAAGATTAAATGATTAATGTATTTTATTCGGTTAAAAATTATAAATAGACCCATTAGGGGATCACTGACCTAATGAAACGACAGTGAGTGGTATATTACTATTTTTGGTTTCATTTATTTTATTAAATAAAAATATACTTAATGCTTTGGATAGATTAAGGGCTTCGCCTACTAACAAGGCCTTGAAAATATACGAAAATTTCTATAAAGATAGAAAAGATTTATATAAAGAGTTTAAAGAAGATAAAACAGGATATATTTACATGATAGTTAATAAATTGAATGGTAAATGTTATGTAGGAAGCTCAAGATCAATTAAAACTAGACTATATAACTATTTTAATTTGGCCTTGGCTGCTGCACAAAAAGGAAGACCTATTTCAAGTGCTATTATAAAATACGGGCTTGTTAATTTTGCTTTCATTGTTTTAGAGAAAGTAGATTTAAATGTACATAACTTAGAAGAAAGAGAAACTTTTTGGTAGTCCGTAGGACTCAGCACGCTCTCAATTAATTAAACCTGAATATAATGCAGTGAAGGAAGCAGCTAGAAATATAGGCGTCCCACATCTGCAAGACACTAAGTTAAGAATTTCAAAGAGTAGATCTTCAGCCTCTGTATATATTTACGATGAATTTAAAACACTGTTAGTTATAGTTCCTTCTTTAAGATCACTTGCAGTACAATTAGGAAGTTCTTCTATTAGTATAGCTTTAAAGAGAGCTATGGCAGATAAATCTTTATTTAGATCTTCTTGATATATATCCAATCAACTCTTTAATGAAAACGATAAACCTTTAATGGAGGTTGATTCTATTGAGTATATGAGTTTAATAGAAAAAATGAAGAGTCAAAAACATATTAGAAAAGCCATCTTTGTATTTAAAGATGGAGAATTTCATCCTTCGGCAAAAAATATGATGGAATACTGGCTGCAGCAAAAGCTTTAAATATTTCTCATGATACAATAAGATCTAATATTGAAAAAAATACTACGTACAATGGGTACTTATTTAGTTACCATAGAAGTAACTAATATAATTAAATCGAACACATACACGTGAGTGGTGTTGTGTTAGCTAATGCTTCACTTGATATAGCCTTCCACGATACTTATTATGTAGTTGCTCAAATGGGCCTGAATGGTATATCTTCTTTTAAGTGCTATTTTGCAACTGACTATATGCTGGAAACTGTATTATTTGCATATTGTTTACTATTTATTTATACGGCTTATCTTTATAAATTAGATGTTAGTAAGAATATTTTTCTTTTAAATAGTCAAAATAACAATATAGCAATAAGTTCTGAACTTATGAATACACAATCAGCAGAAAACTGAAAAGGATTCTCAGAGACTATACGTCAGTTACCTGATACTGAAGATTATAAATTTTGAAATTGATTTGCCGGTATAATAGATGGGGATGGAAATTTTGATATTAGAACAAATTCTACTAATAAACAAAGAGTTCTTAAACAAATCAGAATAAAATTACATAATAGAGATATTAGAATTTTAACACACATACAAAATTATTTACATATAGGTAGAATTAGAGCAGATAAAAATAAACCTTATTCAATATATATAGTATCTACAAAAGAAGAGATGAAATATATTTTAGAACATATTAATGGATTAATCAGACTTAAAGTACCAGGTTTTAAAGAAGCTTGTGCTTTATATAATCTAGATTATATTGAAGCTGATTATAATATAAAATTATATGATCCTTATTATGCAGGTTTAATAGATACTGACGGTTCTATAGTATTTAATTATGCTGGAAATAGAATAGAATGTAATTTGGAATTTGAATATAATGAATATTCTTCCAAGTTAAATTTTGATAATACTCTATTAAATTCTAAACCTACTATTATTAAACGTAAAAGATCAAACTCCTTATCCCAAAGGGATCAGCGCGCTTCGCTAGAAAAAGAATTCTCATCTATAACCTTTAAATTTCAAAATGTTAATAATATGTTATTTATATATGATTACTTTATGCATAATAGATTATATTCTGATATTAAATTTTACAGAGTAAGTAAAATTAAACCTTTCATAGAAATTAGGGGATATAAAACATCACCTAAAGGTAGTATAGAACATAAAATATACTCAGATTTCATGATTAATTGAATTAAATATAATAACCCTTTATGATATAAAGTACCTTTTGTTACCAAACATTTGGGGGTTAGCCCTAGTCCATCCATATCCCTTAGGGATCAGGAGGACGAGCAAGCTCCTGAAAATAAATAACATATTAATTACAGGTAAAGATATAGTCCACAATTTTATTAAATACTAAAAATAGCATTTCCACTACGTATTAAGTATGGGAGCTGTATTCGCAATGTTTGCTGGTTGATACTTCTGAATACCTAAAATATTAGGTTTAAATTATAACTTAAATTTAGCTAAAGTTCAATTCTGACTTTTATTCATAGGGGTTTTTCTAAAGGGAAGTACTTTTGTAATGAAGGATAGATTACATAGATGATTTTCTACAAAGCGTAGAAATTCTCAGTTTGATCCTAAAGAGTTTGAATTATTTTTTGAAAATGTTAACAAAGAAAAAAGAAATATATATAAAGAATTAAGAAAAAAATCAGGTGTTTATTTGTTTATAAATAACATTACTAATGATTTATATATAGGTAGTAGCACAAATTTAACTAGCAGAATGGTTAGTTATTATTACTATACTAACTCACAAAAACCATCTAAGTTAGTTATAATTAGAGCTATGAAAAAATATGGTTTAGATAATTTTTCTTTGGCAATTATAGAATTATGTGAAAAAGATCTTTGTTTAATATTAGAACAAAAATGAATTGATCATTATACACCTAAATATAATGTTTTAACTGTAGTATTCCCGGAGGGAATCGGCAATTCATTAGTAGCTTGCGCACACAAACATAGTATCGACACAATTACTAAATTAAAAGAAAAACTAAGCAAAGAGAATCATCCTAAGTTTGGTAGTGTGACTTCAACTGAGACAAAGAAAGCTATTAGTGACAGTATAAAGTATTTTTATACAGAAAATAGCCATCCAAGTAAAGGATTGAAAGGTTCATTAGCTCCTCAATATGGTATAGGAGGTAAATTCGTCTATTGTTATAATAGACAAGGTGAAGAATTGATTTTCCCTTCCATAAATGGAGCTAGACAACACTTCAAAGTTAGATGAACTCTTGTAAAAAATAATATGGATAAAAATGAATGAATAACTCTTAATGGTGAAGATTGATTAATACAATCTATCCCTAAACAAAATTAATTTGATTAGCCCCTCCCAATCCTTCTATATGCTGGAAACTCTCATAAAGCTTAAGTACTTATTAAATAAGTAAAAATCTTAAGTGTATCTAGACAATCAGCAGGAAACCAAAGTAACAACACATGTTATTAGTAGGATCCTCAGAGACTTCACGAAGGAGGTTATTTTAATTAATTAAAATAATCAATATATAGTCCACACAACATGTAATCTTACATTCTTCCCTCAACATTTCTTAGGTTTACAAGGAATGCCTAGAAGAATTAGTGATTATCCTGATGCTTTTGCAGGTTGAAATTTAATAAGTAGTATAGGTTCTATAGTAAGTGTAATAGCTGCATGATTATTCTTATATATTGTATATTCACAATTAGTAGAAGGAAAAGTGGCTTCTAGAAATCCTTGATTAACTCCAGGATTCTACACAGACGTATTACAAGCTAATTTAAATAGAAGCTACACTAGTTTAGAGTGAGGATTATCAAGCCCACCAAAACCTCATGCATTTGTAAGTCTACCTTTACAAAGCTAAAATCAGTACGTAGTACGCCGTACGCCTATTTATATCTAGCTTTTCATAACAAAGCAGTAACCATATTCCCGGCGAATATCCCCACTTCGTCGGGATTAGACGAATAAAAAAAAAATATATTTTTTTAGAGCGGACTTCGTTCGCGCCGGCAGACGAAGTCTAGCGCCATATTCCCTCCGGGAATTCGGGAATTAGGGGGAGGCTAGCTTCGCTAGCCTCCCTGCCTACTCGCTGGGTATATTAACGCTACATAGTACGTATAATATTCCTAGCTTTATATAGCTTGCTAATTAGTTGTATAGCCTGCTTTTCGTATTACCTAATTCCCGAATTCCCGAATTAGGATACACTTCGTTAGGGGTACACTTCGTTAGGGAATCGGGCAAGGCCGATTCCTCGTATACATGAAAAGCTAGATTTAAGTCTCATTAGCTCAATGGCAGAGCAGAATACTTCTAATATTTAGATCTTAGTTCGAGTCTAAGATGAGATAGGTATAGAGAAATCTATATTATAAAGATAATAAGTAGTCTATTAAATCAATAAAGAAAATTTTTTTATCGGCTATTTTTGCTTCTAGATCATAATATTTAATATCTAGCTTAGCTGGCTTAGCTAAAGCTATAAAGCTAAAGCACGAATTATAGAAGGAGGGTACGACTTCGTATAAATAGGAGTACGCTTAGATATAAAAAAAAAATAGCCAGCTAAAGCTACTCTTTTGTGTGCGCGTAGGCTGGGACTATTCGTGGAGAGCATCTTCGCCCTCGAGTAAGGGGTCGGTAGTCCTACGGACCAGCAAGCTCGATTCGTTCCACTAACGAAGTGTATGAATGCCACCCTATTTTTTTTTACTAGTATTCCCTCCTGATCCCTAGCTTGCGTAGCAAGCTCGGGATATGGATGGGAGAGACTTCGTCTACGCAAGCTCGCCTAGAACAAAGTTCCTCCTTGCCATAAACTAAACGTATTAGATTATTCTATAAATAGTTTAATATATAGTATATAAGAGCTAGCTAGAACGAAGTCCGCTCTTATATACTTTTTATTTACCTACGAGTGACGCGTTGTGCACGTATTATAATTAAATTACAACAATAAAAAATATGAAGGCAAAAGCCCTAAAATTAATTAATCTTTTAACATATAAAGATATAGATATACCTAGACCTCATGTCTTTGTGAATCTTCCGTTAAAAAGTACGGTTTCACCGGTAGAGCTTACAGATATAACTTTAAAGATTAATGAACTATTACCTCAACTTTCTGATTTTATAAGTCAATTTCACAGTATCATCTTGACTAATAATATAAATGTTATAACAGATGCAGGCGGTAATATGTCATTAGATGTTCCTGGTACTATGTCGGACACTGATGCAGATAAATTTAGTAGAAGAATAAGTATTATTGATCGTTTAATAACAACACGTGGTCAAGAAATAAATGATTTATTACAGAAAGGATTAGAAATAGAAGGTAAATTAAAGAAAGAAAATGTTAACTATACTTCGCAAATATTAGATAAAGTCAATGAATTTAAGAGATTAAATGCTTCTTATAAACATTAATAGCTCTAACTTTAGCTTTATTCTTCTGTTATTTATCTAGTAGACGAAGTCTAGAGCTACGCCCTAGACTATTCCATCCTTCGGAGGAATTAGCAAGCTCTAGACTTCGTCTACTCCTCCCCCTAATTCCCGAATTCCCGAATTCCCTAATTCCCTAATTCCCTATTCCCTATTCCCGGCTAGCCGGGAATAGCTAATTCCCTATTCCCGGCTGCTACGCAGCCGGGAATAGGGAATCGGGAATCGGGAATGGGGAATCGGGAATCGGGAATATGGCTACTGCTTCGTACACTAATTTAGTATTATTAATATTATAAGATTAAACAAAACAAAATAAAACATAGCTAGCTTACTATATTTATGCTTAGCTTATTTCTAGTTTGATATTTCATATCCCCCCTTCGGCGGGATCAGAAATTAGCAAGCTCTATTTAGGGACGAGCATGCGCCGTATTTTCGAGCTTGCGGATCCCTGCGTAGCTGGGATATTACTCCTTCCTGCCTCCTACTAGCTATAGAAATCTGCCTAGTGAGTTAGCACACATTAACAAAGAAAGATGTAGTGCTTCCTTCGGAGCACTAGCAAATAAAAAAAAAATGAATTATTCTCCTACTATTATTTCAATAATTGAAAATATAATATTAATGTTACCCGCTTTATTAGTGGTAGCTTATGTAACTGTAGCGGAAAGAAAAACTATGGCAAGTATGCAAAGAAGACTTGGTCCTAACGCAGTAGGATATTACGGTCTTTTACAGGCATTTGCAGATGCTTTAAAATTAATCTTAAAAGAATATGTAGCTCCTACACAAGCTAATTTAATACTATTTTTCTTAGGACCTATAGTGACATTAATATTTGCTTTATTAGGTTATGCAGTTATTCCTTACGGTCCTGGACTATCATTAGGGGATATGGAATTAGGAATATTGTATATGTTAGCTGTTTCAGGTTTAGCTACTTATGGAATTTTATTAGCCGGGTGAAGTGCTAATAGTAAGTATGCTTTCTTAGGATCTTTAAGAAGTACAGCTCAATTAATTAGTTATGAATTAGTGTTAAGTTCTGTATTATTAATAATAATAATGATAACAAATAGCTTAAATTTAAATATAAATGTACAATTCCAAAAAATAGTATGATTAGCTTTACCTCTATTCTGTATATTAATAATATTCTTTATAGGTTCTGTGGCAGAGACTAATCGTGCACCATTTGATTTAGCAGAGGCTGAATCTGAATTGGTAAGTGGATTTATGACAGAACACGCTGCAGTAATATTTGTCTTTTTCTTCTTAGCTGAATATGCTAGTATTGTATTAATGTGTATATTTACTAGTATTTTATTTTTAGGTGGTTATTTATTAGAATTTGACATTGTATATTGATTTGACTTATTAAATTATATATATGCATATATTTTCGATATAAACTGAATTACATCTTTAGAATATTTTAAATTAAGAGGAATTTTGACTAGTTCTTCTGTAGATGGCTTTTTACATAGTATAACTTTAGGTATAAAAAGCTCAATAATGGTATTTATATTTATCTGGGTAAGAGCTTCATTCCCTAGAATACGTTTTGACCAGTTAATGTCATTCTGTTGAACTGTGTTATTACCTATTTTATTTGCTTTTATAATATTAATTCCTTGTTTATTATATATATTCGGAATAACTGTAGTAAATGTGAACATGTTTTAGTAATTTTAGTAATTTTAGAGCCTGCTGATTCCCGCCTTCGGCGGGAATAACGTAGAAAAAAATACTGCATAGTCCTCCGGACTCAAGAAGAATATAGTCCTCCGGACTCAGCAAACACATAGAGTTAATCCATATTCCCGATTCCCGGCGTAGCCTCCCACTGGGTGGCATTCTTCAGGGGGGGGGGCGAAGCTCGGGAATATGGATGGTATTATATATAAGCGTTCTACCAATATTATTGTTTGCTAGGCTATTCCCGATTCCCGATCCCATATTCCCGAGCTTCGCCCCCTAGTCCTACGGACCAGCAAGCTCGGGGGGCGAAGCTCGGGAATATGGATAAGTGCATAGCAGCAAACTAAGGCAGGAATAGTGGAGGTAGAACAAGCAGCTACTGCTGTATTAACTCTTTATGATAAAGAGTATCAATAGCATACTCTTTATCATAAAGGCCATGAGACACATGTATATAGGCGGACATAGTAAATTATTTGAAGAGCAATAAATATCAATCTTCAACATATGTTATTATCCTCGTTAATTATTACACCTCTACTAGGGACAATGGTTGTAGCTAGTTCAGGATCATATAAAAATTCAGAGTTATTTACTAAAACGATTGCGCTTACTACTAGTGTTATAAATTTAATTATATCATTAGTTATGTTTATTTTATTTAATAACAGTACTAATCAATTTCAATTTGTACAAGAACACTACAATGTACAACTATTCGACATTTACTTGGGTGTAGATGGTATCTCTATATATTTTATATTATTGACTACAATAATAATGCCTATAGCATTATTATCTAATTGAGATTCTATAAAAGAAAATGTAAAATCTTATTTAATAATAATGTTATTATTAGAAACATTATTATTAGCAGTTTTTATGAGCTTAGACATAATGTCATTCTATATATTCTTTGAATCTATATTACCTCCTTTATTTATATTAATAGGTTTATATGGATCAGATAATAAAGTAAGTGCGAGCTACTATTTATTTTTATATACGCTGTGAGGTTCTTTGTTTTTACTACTGTCGATTTTAAGTACATCTTCTATAATGGGTAGTACAGATTTTGATACTTTATTTAAACTAAATTTTGAATATAAAACTCAAATATTCTTATTTATAGGAATATTTATATCATTTGCTGTAAAAACTCCTACAATATTTTTAAACAATTGATTATTAAAAGCTCACGTTGAATCTCCTTTAGGTGGAAGTATTGTATTAGCCGCAATAGTATTAAAATTAAGTCTATACGGTGTATTTAGATTAATATTACCTATATTACCTAAAGCTTCTTTAGATTATACTTTTGTTGTATTTACTATAGCGGTAATTACAATTATATATGCTAGTTTTAGTACACTAAGAACAACAGATGTAAAAGAACTAATAGCATATAGTTCAGTCTGTCACGCTTCAGTTTATTTAATAGGAGTATTTAGTAATACTATGCAAGGATTAGAAGGAAGTGTGATATTAGGTTTAGCCCATGGGTTTGTGTCAAGTGGTTTATTTATATGTGCAGGTGGAATATTATACGATAGAACAGGTACTAGACTTATATATTTTTATAGAGGAATTACTCAATTAATGCCTATATTTGCTATATTATTCTTTATATTAGCTTTAGGTAATTGTGGTGCTCCATTAACTTTAAATTTTGTAGGTGAATTTATGTCACTTTATAGTATAATAGAAAGATTACCTGTATTAGGTGTTTTCGCTTGTTCTTCTGTAGTATTTTCTGCAGCCTACACTATATATATGTTTAATAGAATATCTTTCGGAGGTTCTTTCACTAGATTTATAGAAGAAAGTATATACGATGTAAATAAAAGAGAATTTATTTTATTATTTATATTAGTATTATTTACAGTTGTATTGGGTGTATATCCTTCTTTAATTTTAAACGTATTAGATTATTCTATGAATAGTTTAATATATAGTATATAAGGTTAGCTTTAGCAAACCTATAGCCAAGCCAGCTAGAACGAAGTCCGCTCTTATATACTTTTTATTTACCTACGAGTGACGCGTTGTGCACGTATTATAATTATCATAATCAAAATTAATATGCCACAATTAGTACCTTTTTATTATATGAATGAAGTAGTATTTGCTTTTGCTATAATAGTATTTATTCTATACGTATTATCTAAATACATATTACCAAGAATAGTGCGTTTATTCTTATCACGTATGTTTATTAATAAAATATAATATATATTAAGGGGAGGAGGGCGCTAGCTCTTCATAGAAGGCTATACATATCTCGCTCTTAGCTAGCTTACAGCTAAAGCTAAAAGCTAGCAAGCTCATACCTATTTTGCCAATATTTAGCTTTTTAAAGATTTATATATTATAGTAGTAATAATACTACTAGATGTTTTCTATAGAAAAACAAAATTTATTCTTTGCGCAAGCTAAAGAAATAAGAAGTCCTTTAGATCAATTTGAAATAAGAGACATATTAAATTTAGAAGTTTTAGGTGGTAACTTACATCTATCTTTAACTAACATAGGATTATATTTAACAATAGGAGCTTTAATTATATTAGTTTTAAGTATAGTTTCAACTAACTATAATAAATTAGTTAGTAATAACTGATCAATAGCTCAAGAATCATTATACGTAACTATACATAATATAGTTACAAATCAAATAAACCCTAAAAATGGTCAAATTTATTTCCCATTTATATATACTTTATTTATATTTATATTAATAAATAATTTAATGGGTATGGTTAACAGGAGCCTTTATATTTTATCATTATTTATCTCAAACATGTTTGAAGTATCAGGATTACATAGTAAACCTATATTTCAAGTACAATCATATTCTTCTCTTAACTCTGACTCTCAGCCAGATACACAAATAAACATATCTAAGGATAGTCCTAGATATAGTTTTAACAATAAAAACACCTTCTACCTTAATCCTGATTATCTTACAGGGTTTGTAGATGGAGAAGGTTGTTTCTCGCTTTCTATATTTAAAAAAGACAGAAGCTTAACTGGTTGACAAGTTAAGCCTATCTTTAGTATATCTTTACATAATAAAGATATTAAATTATTAGAAGCTATTCAAAGAACTTTTAAAACAGGAAAGATCTATAAACATGGAGTTGATTCTATGCAATATCGTGTAAGTTCTTTAAAGAATTTACAAATAATCACAGATCATTTTGATAGTTATCCTTTAATATCTCAAAAGAGAGCTGATTATCTTTTATTTAAGCAAGCTATAGCTATAATAAAGAATAAAGAGCATTTATCTCTAAAGGGTATATTGAAGTTAGTAGGAATTAAAGCTTCATTAAACTGAGGTCTATCATATAAGTTTAAAGAGAGTTTCCCTACTGCAAAAGCAGTAGTGAGACCTTCAGTAAGATATAACACTTTAAATGTTAAGATTAAAAACTTAAATTGAATTAGAGGATTTATAGACGCTGAAGGAAGTTTCCAAGTTATAACTCAAAATAATAGAAATGTTAGTTTAAGATTTTCATTGACTCAACATATTAAAGATGAAGAGTTGTTAAAGGATATAACTACTTATCTAAACTGTGGTAGATATTACAAATCACCAGGACGTGATGAAGGTCAATACTTAGTAACAATCTTTTCAGATATAAATGATAAGCTAATACCTTTCTTAAACGAATATCCATTATTAGGTATTAAACAATATGATTACTTAGATTTTGCACAAATAGCCGAACTAATAAAATCTAAAGCCCATTTAACGGATGAAGGATTAGAAAAGATAAAGTTAATTCAAAGTAATATGAATAGAAAGAGAATAACAATAGAAGAATAGATAAATGTTTAGATAATTCTAATATCATAGATAAATAATAATAATAATAAAATATAATAAATTTCACTATATGCTGGAAACTTCTAATGCCTTTAGGTACCAATACTGGTGAAAATCTTAAAGGATGAAACAATGAACTATCAGCAGGAAACCAAAATAACAAGCGATAAAAAAAAAATAGGCGTATCCCCACTTCGTCGGGATAGACGAAGTCTCAGCAGGCTAGGCAAAGCTGCTCTATTTATTTTTTTTTTTCTGCCTCGTTATGAGTAGGATCCTCAGAGACTACGTGTGAAAGATCACTTAACACAGTTTTAAAATAACAACTAAGTGATTAAGATATAGTCCACCGCGGTAAGTCTATAAGACTTACTGTATTGTCCATACAGCTTTGCTTCTACAGCCCATTTTGCGTTAACATTTGCTCTTAGTTTCACAATAGTATTAGGTGCAACTATATTAGGATTCCAAAAACATGGTTTAAAATTCTTTTCTTTATTAGTACCTGCTGGTTGTCCTTTAGCACTTTTACCTTTATTAGTGACTATCGAGTTCATATCATATCTAGCGAGAAACGTTTCATTAGGTCTTAGATTAGCCGCGAATATCACTGCGGGACATATGCTATTAAGCATCTTGAGTGGGTTTGTTTATAATATAATGAATTCAGGATTTATCTTCTTTATTTTAGGATTAATACCTTTATTATTTATTATAGCATTCTCAGGTCTTGAATTAGCTATAGCCTTTATCCAAGCGCAAGTGTTCGTGGTATTATCAAGTTCTTATATAAAAGACGGATTAGATTTACATTAAGCTGTACGAGTTTAGTATAAGAAAAATATCAATGTATTTAGCATAGCAGTTTATTAAATTAAATTGTGAGGGTGGGATGGATTTGTTACTTCGTAACAAGGGGCATAAATATAAAATATCATCTTTAAAGGTGTAAATACCTTGCCAGAAATGTATCTTTAGGTCTTAGATTAGCAGCTGGTCACATGTTATTAAGCATATTAAGTGGTTTTGTTTATAATATAATGAATTCTGGTTTTATATTCTTCATTTTAGGATTAATACCTTTATTATTTATTATAGCCTTTTCAGGTTTAGAGTTAGCAATAGCCTTCATCCAGGCGCAGGTGTTCGTGGTACTATCTAGTTCTTATATAAAAGACGGATTAGATTTACATTAATATTTGTAGCGATAGACGAAGTCTCTCCCTATCCGAAGGATATGCTGGCTAGGCTGATTTCGAAGAAATATGCCTATATAAAAAAAAAAGATAAAAATTTAGTATTTTCGAGCTTGCGCTAGCTTGCGTACCGAAGGATATGAAAATCTGCAAGCTCTTACGAGCTTGCTGATTCCCGGCTACGTCGGGAATAGGAAATCGCGCTAGCTCGAGACTTCGTCTACCGTAGGGTGAGACTTCGTCTACGCAAGCTCTCTATAAAAAAAAATATATTTTTTTTTTACTCGTTCGCCCCCTCCGAAAATACCAGAGGAGGGAACTTCGTTCGGGCTAAAAATATCGAAGAAAGAGTAGGCAGGAGTTCCAAAAGCTCCACTAGACTATTCCTACGAATATTTTTAGTAGTCCTACGGACTCAGCAAGCTAGAGCTTGCTAGTACTAATCCGGCTCCGCCGGATATGTACTACGAAAAAAATCCAGCAATAAAAAAAATAAAGAACTTTATTTTTTTTTATTTTTACTAGACTTCGTCTACTCGCCCCCCAGGGGCTATTCGTTATTAGTACTAAGTGTTTATATTGAGGAAAGTTATAAGAACAATAACAATTTATCCTGAAGGCGCTATTCGTTTCAGGAATTAGCACCCAGGAAATTAATAAAAGTTATATGATGTATAGGAAGAAAATAATACAAAATTATTTATATAATTTATATGAAAAACCGCGAGCAACTAGCATTTTATAGAAAATTATCTGTTTTAGTAAAATTCACAGTAAATAGCTTATATGTTTTTACCTTAGTCAATGGATTTAGATCCATTAGTGATATATGAATAGTTCTATATCCGAAAAAAAAGTCAAAGTAAAAGTTGAGTTTGGTGATGGCTCTGATTGAATGCTGTCCAAGTGCTTGACACATGCTAATCGTACGTTTTAATTGATAAATTAAAAAGTGGTGTACAGGTGAGTATAATGATATTCTTCGCCGGCCTTAAAGTGGAGGTAAATCCTTCATAATAAATAAAGGAAAGATATAATAAAAAAAAATTAGGGTATAGACAAGGACAAGTGTTGAGGGGGGAAAACCCTCAGCAAGTTGACTCCCTTATATATTTTTTTTTGCTCTTTTTTTTCTGCTTTAAGAGGATAATAAATATCTTCGAGATAGGTAGTAGTTAAGGTGATGACTTAACTAGCCTTAAACTCTCGTAGTCGAATCTGAAAGGTTGATCGACCACATTGGGTCTGAAAAAACCCCAATGCAAGTTAGTACAGCAGTGAGGAATCTTGGTCAATGGCCTAACGGCTGAACTGGCAACTTGGAGAAGTGGCAAGTCTTCCAGTATGGGGAGCAAACAGCTATGGGTCAAGCCCGATACCTTTAAGAGAAGTCTTATTGTGAGGGCGAGTTGTATAACACCATAGGGCTGGCCGTCCCATATGAAAAGATTTTATTAGAATTGAATGAAACTTTGTTTATATATTGATAATGACAGTATATATATCGTGTCTTGACTAATTGCGTGCCAGCAGTCGCGGTAATACGTAAGAGACTAGTGTTATTCATCTTAATTAGGTTTAAAGGGTACCCAGACGGTCTATATAGCTTATAAAATGTTAGTATAAGACTAGAGTTTTATGTAAGAGGGCAGTACTTGAGGAGGAGAGATGAAATTTCGTGATACCAAAGGGACTCTGTAAAGGCGAAGGCAGCCCTCTATGTAAAAACTGACGTTGAAGGACGAAGGCACAGAGAACAAACAGGATTAGATACCCAAGTAGTCTTTGCAGTAAATGATGAATGCCATAGGTTAGATCTATATTTCTATTATAATAATACATTTCTATTATTTATTCTAAAACGCATTCCTTATATAGCTTCGCGCTATAATATATTTTATATATAGTGCAGCAGAAATTAGAAATTTTTGTATCTGGTCTATAAATGAAAGTGTAAGCATTTCACCTCAAGAGTAATGTGGCAACGCAGGAACTGAAATCACTAGACCGTTTCTGACACCAGTAGTGAAGTATGTTGTTTAATTCGATGATCCACGAAAAACCTTACCACAATTTGAATAATTTTATTACAGGAGTTGCACGGCTGTTTCCAGTTAATGTTGTGAAACTGTGGTTTCCATGAAATTAACGTAATCCCTGGCTTTATTTTTTTTATTTACGATAAAGCATTCAGTCCTGGAAATTTGGAAAGAAAAAGGGGACAAAGACAAGTCATCATGGCCTTGATATTGTGGGCTATAGACGTGCCACATATACCTAAACAAAGAGATGCGAAAATGTGAATTTAAGCTAATCTCAAAAAATAGGATATAAATTTTAAGGATTGTAGTCTGAAATTCGACTATATGAATAAGTAATTACTAGTAATCGTGAATCACCATGTCACGGTGAATAGACCTTGGATTGGTACTAACCACTCGTCACATGCTGAAAGGGGCATGCGCAATAAGTTTGCTTTCTTAGTAACAAGTAAAAAAAACAAATAGGTTTTATATATTCTTTTATTGGGAATCTTCGTATGCGTGGCTCTAATTAGTGTTAAGTCGAAATACGGTTCGGGTAGTGGAAGTTGCCCGGGATTAATTAATATTAACCATAAATATATATAATATAAGCGCAAGCATGAAAAAAAAATCTATTTTTTTTTCCGAGCTAGCGCCTATATAAAGGAGGGTTCCTTTATTGGTAAGAAGGGTTGAGCTGTAAACTCAATAGCTATTGCTTTTAAGAGTTCGAATCTCTTGTCTCCTAGAATTAGTAACTTAATTAGGTAAAGGACTTCCTTGTCACGGAAGTAGATGTCGGTTCGATTCTGATCTAATTCGTATAGTAGCATACATAGCATACATAGCAGCTAGCTTGCTTTTATAGAGAAGTGCTAGCTTTTAGCTTGCACTATTACTGCGAGGCAAACGAGAGGTAAGGCTAGCTTCGCTAGCCCTTTCGGAGCTAATGCAGGAAAAGTTTCCATAGGTAGGGTAAGATATTTGCTAAGTATTATGTTTTATACATTTAGGTGTTCGAATCACCTCTTTTCCGTAGTCTCCATGCGAGCTTCGCTCGTATATGGGCTAGCGAAGCTAGCCTCTTTATTTTTTTTTATTGCTTGAGCCTCTATAGCTCAACGGTAGAGCATAATACTGTTAATATTATGATAGATGTTCGATTCATCTTAGGGGCTTTTAACTTGTGTACAAAACTACAAGATTTATAATATATAATATATATGACAAATTTAATAAGAAGTAATTTTCAGGATCATCCATTCCATTTAGTGTCACCATCTCCTTGACCACTGTATACAAGTATTGCTTTATTTACAGTAACAGTGAATGGAGCATTATCAATGCACTTATTTAGCAACAGCTATATAGTGTTTTACTTATCATTAATTACATTAGTAGCATCTATGGCTTTCTGATTTAGAGATATAATAGCAGAGGGTAAACTTAAATTAAATACTATAGTCCTTCGGACTCAGCAAGCTCTAAATTATTATTTGAATATTGCACAAAAAATTCCTTCTATCCATTTAGAAGAGGCTTTATATACATATAGAAATAAAAACAATACTACAATTTTCACTAATAATAATAACTTAGGTTATTATTTAGCAGGTCTTTTAGAAGGAGACGGTTCCATTTCTCTTCCTTCGACCAATACTGGAGTTACAAGTTTAAATAGAGTACTTAATCCTAGAATAGTATTTACTTCCCATATTAATAATATAGGTATGTATTCATTTATACAATCAGAATTAGGTAATATAGGACGTTTTCAAGGCGCTAGCTCTTCAGGAGAAAATATTCTTCGTTATATTATTGGAGATATAGAAAGTATTATTCTTTTTATAAATTTAGTACACGGAAAACTTAGAACACCAAAAAACCAGAGATTTAATGATTTAATCAATTTTATGAACAATAAATATGATTTAAATATATCGGAAAGTTTATTAGATAATTCTAGCTTTACAGATAATAGTTGATTCTCCGGTTTTAGTGAAGCAGATGGACATTTCGGAATTAAATATGTAGGGGGCAGAGCTTGCGCAGCGATTTTCGCGGCTCCTAATCCCGCAGGGATATCGACGAAAATACGTAAACCTAAATCTGAAACCCGTAAAAGATCTGTAAGTGAAAATATTTCTTTGAAATTTAGATTAGATCAACGTTTATATGATAAAGCTACATCAACCTCGATGAAACCTTTTATGGAAAATTTAGCTTTATTTCTTAATGCTAATTTAAAAACATATAAAAATAATACCAATTCGGAAGTATTATCAGTTAGTATACAATCTATAAAAAATGTAAGTTTTCTTATAGATTATTTTAATAAATTTCCTTTAATAGGAGATAAACTTACTGATTTTAAAAAGTGAGAAATAGTATATAATATGATAATACTTAAACAACATCTTACTGAAGAAGGTAGATTGAAAATAAAAAATCTATTGGTTAAATAGAGCTCTAGACTTCGTCTAGCCTTAATAATAATAATTTAATGTATATGTGCTCTCTTTAAATTTAACAAATTGCTGGAAAATCCTAAAATTAGGCTAATCAGCAGGAAACTAAAAGACGGATAAATATCTTTTAGGGTCTTCAGAGACTAGACATTAAAAATTAATGCGTTAGTATTCCCTACCCCCTACGGGGCTTAAGGGAGAGACTTCTCCTTAGCCTGCGTACCCGAGACTTCTAATTTCGAATAAATATGTATTTCATATCCCTTACGGGATCAGAAATTAGTATTTCATATCCCCCCTTCGGCGGGATCAGAAATTAGAAGTGGGTCCGCCTGGGATATGTCCAGGCGGACCCACCACTCCGTCGTCGGCGGAGAGTACACTTCGTTAGGGGACTACAGCAAGCTCTCCTTTTAGGAATACTAACCCATTAATTAAGGTATAGTCCAAAAAATATAGAAATATATTTATAATATCTATCGACATATTTAGGAAATCATACATTATCAGTGCAAAAAGGATTAAATCTAGGAGTAATACTATTTATAGTATCTGAAGGTTTATTTTTTGTAGCTATCTTTTGAGCATTCTTCCATAGACAAAATGCATTGTGGATAAGAACCAAACTCCGGGGAAACCCTAAAGCTCTAATAACTAAGCTATCTGTCGAAAGACTTATAGTGGCCTCATTAAGGACTGAGGGTATAGTAACATCATTAGAGATTATTGGCTTAAGCCAATGAATGGGCTATCGCGGATCTAAATCAGATAGTTTTATATCTGTAAAAGAGCAACGAGCAGACGGTTCTTCAATATTTTCTAAATATTGTAAGGTGTGCTCTGAGAGCCAGGGAAACTTGGTTTTTATACATCAACAAAAAGATGTTAATACTGTTATATCTACTACTACTCATAGAGTACGTAGTGGATATACAAAAAATATTCTATGTGCTAGTAGCACGAATATCATTCAAAAATCTTTATTTTCTACCAATACCTATTCCCAATTCCCACAGGGAATTAGGGAATCGGCATTTAATACTTCACCTTTAACATTAAATCCTAATTATGTAACAGGGTTTACTGATGGAGAAGGATGTTTTTTTGTAGGGATTAATCAAGACGTAAAATTTAAAACTGGTTACAGAGTAAAAGCTACGTTTCAAATAGGTCTTCATGAAAAAGATCTCGCTCTGTTGGAACAAATAAGATTATTCTTTGGGGTAGGTAAAGTTACTAAGTTGGGAGCAGAATCTGTTCAATACAGAGTATCAGGTCTAGATGATTTAAATACTATTATTTATCATTTTGATAACTACCCTTTACTAACTCGTAAACATTCTGATTATATCTTCTTTAAAGAAGTTATAAATTTAATGAAACAAGGTAAACATCTTACTTTAGAAGGTTTAAACAGGATAGTATCCATTAAATCTACACTAAATAATGGTGAATTATCTGACTCTTTAAATTTAGCCTTTCCAAATTTAAAACCAGCTTTGAGATCAGAAGTCCCAAGTAGAGATATGCAAGATTTACACTGATTAGCTGGTTTTACTGATGCTGAAGGATGTTTCTTCATAGCATTAAAGAAATCACCAGCGTCTAAACTAGGTGAAACTGCCTGATTAAGGTTTATTTTAACTCAACATAGTAGAGATAAAGAACTTTTGGAAAGTTTAATACAAACTTTGAATTGTGGTAGATACATAGTTAAACCAGACTGTGGTGAGTTTATAGTTGAAAAGTTTACAGATGTTAGGGATAAAATAATTCCAATATTTGAAAAGTTTAAATTGCGCCATGGGGGAGCCAAATCTTTAAATTATGAAGATTTTAAAAAGGCGGCACTTCTTATAGGTAATAAAGCTCATTTAACTAGAGAAGGGTTAGATGAAATAAAGAAAATAAAAGGTAGAATGAATAAACAAAGAAAAGCAGTATTAAATAAAGGTGTATAAAATTTAAATCCATATAAGTATACTTATGTTACTATGTAGCATAAGTATACAAATAAATAAAAAATGAGTGCATTAACACCTACTGTAGAATTAGGAGCTCAATGACCACCTATGGGTATAGAACCTGTAAACCCGTTTGAATTACCATTACTTAATACAGTAATTTTATTATCTAGTGGAGCAACTATTACTTATGCGCACCACTCATTAATAAAAGGAGAAAGAAAAGGAGCTTTATATGGTTCTATCTTTACAGTTCTATTAGCTTTAATATTCACTTTCTTTCAAGGGGTAGAATATAGCGTTTCTTCATTTACTATTAGTGACGGTGTATTTGGTACATGTTTCTTCTTCGGTACTGGGTTCCATGGCTTCCACGTTATTATAGGTACAATATTCTTATCAGTGGCTTTATGAAGAATATATTCATACCATTTAACAGACCATCATCATCTTGGTTATGAAGCTGGAATATTATATTGACATTTTGTAGATGTAGTTTGACTATTCCTATACGTAACAATGTATTACTGAGGAAGTTAGTTTTAATCTATAGATATTAATTTAATAAAAAAATATATATAATTTATTACACTTCTAATTTCGAAGAAATACAGCAAGCTCGACATAAGTTATATATATAAAGATTTAATGGTATAAGGGGGTTCGATTCCCCCAAGATCTTAGAATTAGCTATGTAAAAACATGGCTTTAGTTACAAATCTAACAACATTAATTGTTATTCTTCTTTAAAAAATCCAGATAGAGCTTCTGGACTACTCATCAGCAAGCTCAAAATAATTTCTAATAGTTGAGTAGCTTTAGCATATTTCTTCGAAATCAGCAGCACAACGACTAAAAAGGTAGATTTTCTATCTTGCAAATTTTGTTGTATATTATATTACATATTATACAAATGATATAGTCTAAACAATAATGAGAATTATTGCTAATATTTTTTATTTGTACACGTTATTATAGGTACAATATTCTTATCAGTGGCTTTATGAAGAATATATTCATACCATTTAACAGACCATCATCATCTTGGTTATGAAGCTGGAATATTCTACTGACATTTCGTTGATGTAGTTTGACTATTCTTATACGTATCTATGTATTATTGAGGTTCTTAATTTATTATACTGGAGGGACTATCCAGAAGAATGCCCCCCACTTCGTTGGGATAGACGAAGTCTCAGCAGGCTAAGGATAAGCTACTAGAAAAAAAATGTCTTTTTTTTTTACTGCTGCTGAGACTTCGTCTATCCAAGGAGGCTAGCTTCGCTAGGGAGAGGCTCTCCCACATATTTACAGCCGATAAGTTTAAGTCTTAATTAAGGCGGTAATCTATTTTATATAGATAAATTTGATAAAATATTCTTCTGGACTACTCATCAGCAAGCTCGAGACTTCGTCTACCAGAAAAAAAAAATAAAGGGATAGGCTTCGCCGCTTCCTTATTTTTTTTTACTGCTCGAGACTTCGTCTACGCAGGAGCAAGCTCCAGGATTAGCACTAGCAAGATATAATTTTATTGCTATCCTAAATATTAGGTTAATATAAGTATAAAAAATACAATGTATTATCAACTTCTAGCTACACCTGAGATTTTCTCGAATGGATATTTAACAGGATCCTTAGATATAATTAGCATAACAGCTTTATTATGTGGTATTTTAATAATAATTAATAAAAACCCTATTGTTTCAGTAATATTTCTAATAGGTTTATTTGCAAATATATCAGTATATTTAATATTAATAGGTCTTACATTTATAGGTTTATCTTATTTAATTGTTTATATTGGGGCAGTTTCAATATTATTTTTATTTATATTAATGTTAATAAATATAAGAACAAGTGAATTACAAAGTAATAATAGAAATAGTGTATCTTTAGGTTTATTTATTACAATCCTGGCAAATTTTACTATATTCCAAATACTACCTTATTACATGGCGATATTAAATAATTACAGTAGTAAATTAAATACTATACTATATTATTTACCTTGAAATAAATTTAGCGATATTTTAAATTATATTAATAAAAACATAGACATTACAAATGCGAATATTATGTTTGTATCAAGTAATAGTTGAGATAATAATATGGCTGAAACAGGGCATACAGCAACTATAGGGCATATATTATATACAAGTCACAATATGTGAATATTTATGGCTAGTTTTATATTATTATTAGCGATGACTGGTGCTATAATAATTACTATTAAAAACGAGAAGGCGATTCAGTAGTATTCCATATCCCTTTGGTTAGACGAAGTCTCAGCGAGCTAAGGAATCAGCAAGCTCCGACCCCTGCCAAGCAGCATTGCACAAAATTACTATCCTCCGGATTAGGCGATACTTCGTCTACGCCGACTTAATAAAAGATTAAGTATTTCATAGCAAGCTCTATTCCCTGACCCCCGTAGGGGGTAGGGAATTAGAGCCTGCTGTAGACGAAGTCTCTCCCTATTTCTTCGAAATTAGAGCTTGCATATTTCATATCCCCCCTTCGGCGGGATCAGAAATCAGTACACTTCGTTAGGGAATAAGTAGTATTTCATAGCAGTATTTTTTCTGTGCTTCTGTGCGAAGCATACAGAAAAAAATTACTAAAATACTGCATATCCCTACGGGATCAGAAATCAGCGATGGACTTCGTTCTAGCGAAGCTAGCCCTAGTAAAAAATTCATCCGCTTTCGGTATTGCCTATTCCCTCCGAAGGATGGGATAAAAAAAAATATATTTTTTTTTATCCCGGAGGGAATAGGCAATACCCTCTAGCAAGCTAATAGCAGGAAACGGATAAAGAAAAATTAGTTCAATGGTAGAGCGATTGTTTTACACACAATAAGTTGAAGGTTCAAATCCTTCATTTTTCAGTATTAAGGGTTAGAGGAGCAGCAGAGCTTGCGTCACTAATCCGAGGGTGAGAGGAAGAAAGTTCCTCTCACTTAAGAGGAACGCCAGCTGAGCGAGTTGGCTGATTATACCCTATAAGATTCCTTAACTTAAACGGTAGAGTGCATTTTTGATAAGAATGATATCAGCGTTCGATTCGCTGAGGAATTAAAGAGAATTGGCCGAGTGGTTTAAGGCGGTAAGCTTGAGTCTTATTAGGTTATATTCTAGCCGCATCCGTTCAAATCGGATATTCTCTGAAGAGTGTAGTTTAATTGGCAAAATAGGAAGCTTCAACCTTCAAATTCTTGGTTCAAGTCCAAGTACTCTTGTTTTTTTACGGATTAGGGCCGGCTTGGGTAGGCACTTCGTTTGGGACGAAGACTAGTTATGTTCGAATCATAATAATCCGATGAATTTTAGAAGTATTAGAGATAAAAAAATAAATAAATTTGTGGGTTCGGTAAAAAAAAATAAAGTTCTTTATTTTTTTTATTGCGCCCACTACATATAAGCAAGCATCGTGCTAGCTAAA